AAACTATATCATGATTCCTCGGAAGTTATATCTTGTTCTCATACTCTTTCAAAACCTCGTAAAAAAAAGAATGAAATCATTCTGTAACAATTTCCAAATTGACATTTTATAGTTAAAAACAAAAGTTGTAACTAAATAGGCTTATATTCATATTGCTGCATTTAAAAAAAACTTTTCCTCTATTTTCTTCACTTTTTTCTTAACTTATATTGCCAATTGGTGCACACAGCCGCTCGGAACATATATTCTATTGATACCATTTTATCATAGGTCATCGAAATAATTCTCAGTATCCAAACCATGCCACCCAAACCAAAGCACAAAAGTCAAAATTTTGAATCAAATTAATTCCCAGTTCAAATAATGCATAACTACATGGATAAGCTGACATTAACCCGTCAATTTTGAATTGAATTTGTGATGAAATGATATTTCGAGATATCAATAAAAATTGAGCATGTTAATGTTCATATTAATGTTCATATAAGTAATAAAAATGGATAAAAAAAAGATTATCACTCTGTATTGTTTTTAATAGAGAAAGAAAAATGAACCCCGAAGGATTCGAATAGTTTTTCTTTACAAAAAAGTAGAATATACATAATAAAGTAAATAGAATATATAGAATAGAGTATTATTCTATAAGAGTATTATTGCTATATAAAATAGAATATAATCTATATAATACATATTACAGTAATATATATAATACATCTATAAGAGTATTATTGCTATATAAAATAGAATATAATCTATATAATACATATTACAGTAATAATCTATATAATATATATAGATTTTATATATATATATAGATTTTATATATATATATAGATTTTATATATATATATAGATTTCAAATACTCGAAAAACAAAAATGTCCTAAAAAGAATTGAACGAGAAGCCGTATGAGGTGAAATTCTCATGTACGGTTTTATATAGTGGCAGTAAAGGTCACTTTTCTGTCAACTTTTCCACTATCACCCCTAAGAAACCAAACTCTGCCTTACGCAAAGTCGCCAGAGTACGATTAACTTCTAAATATGAAATCACTGCTTATATACCTGGTATTGACCATAATTTACAAGAACATTCTGTAGTATTAGTAAGAGGTGGAAGAGTCAAAGATTTGCCCGGTGTTAAATATCACATAATTCGAGGAATTTTAGATGCTGTCTCAGTCAAAAACCGGAAACAAGGGCGTTCTAGTGCGTTGTATATTCTTATCTAAGATTTGTATCATTTTATGATGATGCCATGTCAATTGCTAAAAACATGTAAAGTATATGGCTAACCCAATAACGAACGTTTTCTAAGGGGACTAGAGCAGGCTAAAACAATAAGGATAATATATGTCTAAGGTTTAATATTGAATTCATTTTATAAGTTTTCCCTTACTTAGTGTGTGTTAACATAAAATTGGAAATGTCTTGACTTTTTTGGAGCAGACTCAATTCAAATAGCATTGATCTAAAACACCTTTTCCTTTTTTATACTTTTTTTTAAACCTAAGGACTTAATCGTATAGATATAGAAAATACAAGATTTCTAATCATAGCAAAAGAAAGGAAACGGATACTCAATTGAGAATGAGTAAACATAATTTTATGCATAAGAATGAATATCTTCTATTCTATGCAAATAGAATCATGTGGAAAGCCGTATCCGACGAAAGTCGTATGTACGGTTTGGAGGGAGATCTTTGATACCTTTAGAGATCTACCCTACAATATGGAGTTAAAAAGCCTAAATAAGTAATGATTAGTCTTTATGAAATAAAATTATGAACCTTTTTCACACTCATGTCACGCCAAAGTACTGTAGAAAAGAAAATTGATAAATTTGATCCGATCTATCATAATCGATTAGTTAACATGGTCGTTAACCGTATTCTTAAGAACGGAAAAAAATCATTAGCTTATCGAATTTTTTATCAATCTCTAGAAAAGATTCAAGAAAAAACAGAGAAAAATCCACTAATTGTTCTACGTCAAGCAATAGACAAATTAACTCCCAAATTGATAGTAAAATCAAAACGTGTAAGTGGATCCACTTATCAAGTTCCCATTGAAATAAAAGAGAAAAAAGGAAAAATACTTGCGATTCGTTGGTTATTAGAGTCATCCCGAAAACGTTCTGGTCCAAATATGCAATTCAAATTAAGTTACGAAATAATGGATGCTGCCAGAGAGAAAGGCAATGCTATACGCAAGAAGGAAGAGATCCATAAAATGGCAGAATCCAATAAAGCTTTTGCGCATTACCGTTAATCCACTAACTAGTATAAATAGTTATCTATTCCACTTTGATCAATAAAAGAAAACTTACTTTCTCAAAATTGATACAAATTTTATTGAAACGAAAACGAAAGGAAAAGAAGAATGAAAAAGAAATCATAGATATAATGATATGATAATAAGGAGATTCTAAATAAAATGTTGCTCGAAGATTAATTGAAGTTAGTAAGTAATGATCCGGACAAAATGAAAAATGCATTTTTTATACCTTAAAATCATTTATTTTATTTTTATGAAAGAATTTCATTTGCTTCTCTTCTATGGAAGTTCCATTTTCCCAGAATGCATCCTGATTTTCGGCCTATTTCTTCTTCTAGTAATCGATGTCATTTTTGATCAGAAAAAGACAACTTGGTTTTATTTCATCTCTTTAACAAGTTTAGTGCTAAGCATAACTTTTTTGTTATTTCAATGGAGAGAAGAACCCACGATCAGTTTTTTTGGTAATTTACAAACAAACAATTTTAATAAAATATTTCGGTTTCTTATTTTATTATGTTCCACTTTGTGTATTCCTCTATCCGTGGAATACATTCAATGTACAGAAATGGCTGTAACAGAGTTTTTGTTATTCATATTAACAGCTACTCTAGGAGGAATGTTTTTATGTGGTGCTAATGATTTAACAACTATCTTCGTATCTTTAGAATGTTTAAGTCTATGTTCTTATCTATTATCTGGATATACCAAAAGAGATGTTCGGTCTAATGAGGCTATTATGAAATATTTACTTATGGGTGGAACAAGTTCTTCCATTCTTGCTTATGGTCTTTCTTGGCTATATGGTCTATCCGGAGGTGAGATTGAAATTCAAGAAATAGCCAATGGTCTTATAAATACACAAATGTACAACTCTCCAGGAATTTGGATTGCACTTCTATCTGTAACGGTAGGAATTGCATTCAAACTTTCTTTAGTTCCTTTTCATCAATGGACCCCCGATGTATATGAAGGAGTGCGATTCGTTTGATAAATTATTACATACAATATCTTTTTTAGAGATGTTTGTTTCTATTTATAAAAACTCTATAGACATGTGAAATAAAACATTGTTATTCCCACTTGGACTAAGACATCACTTTTACCAAAAATTTGAATTGAATTAAGGTAAAGCAAAGTAAGAAACAAACTCAATTGTTTGATTGAATTAACACACTACACCACCCCAATACAATAAATAACTTTTACAAATGAATTATTACGGGTAGTTTTGAACAAAGGATCAGATTGACGTGTACTTTTATTCTTAACGTAGATGCTACATAGTAAGTTTTCATTCTTCAGAAACTACGAGTGTAAAAAAGAAGGCATCCGTCGACAAAAAGATTACCCTAAGATGAGCATCTCATGACTATTAAGAACGATTTAAATCAGATGGTTTCTATTTTTTCTTTTTAACTCTTTCATAACTGAACTTAAAAAAAGAAGAAAAAAATGATTTACATACTATATTAGATAGTATAATAACCACTGAGTAAGGATTCCTCGCGAAGTTAAGGATTAGTTATTCTTTCTATCAATTGAATATATTCAATCTTATACATACACGAGGAAGGTAATAAAAAAAAAAAAAGAGAATCAAATGATTCTGCAAATTTTTTTATCACTTAGGAGCCGTGCGAGAAGAAAGTCTCATGCACGGTTCTGAATGAGAGAAGGGAGAATTACTCTTTTCGACTCTAACTCCCCCACTCCAGTCGTTGCTTTTATTTCTGTTATTTCAAAAGTAGCTACTTCAGCTTTAGTCACTAGAATTTTCGATATTATTTTTTATTTCTCATTGAACGAATGGCATCTTCTTTTGGAAATATCAGCTATTCTTAGCATGATATTAGGAAATTTAATTGCTATTACTCAAACAAGTATAAAACGTATGCTTGCATATTCATCGATAGGTCAAATTGGATATATCCTTATTGGAATAATTGATAAAGACCCAAATAACGGATATGCAAGTGTGATAACTTATATGCTGCTCTATATTTTTATGAATTTAGGAACTTTTGCTTGTATTATATTATTCAGTCTACGTACAGGAACAGATAACATTCGGGATTATGCAGGATTATACGCGAAAGACCCTTTTTCAGCTCTGTCTTTATCTTTATGTCTGCTATCTCTAGGAGGGATTCCTCCATTAGCAGGTTTTTTTGGAAAACTTTATCTATTCTGGTGTGGATGGCAAGCAGGCTCCTATTTATTGGTTTCGATAGGACTCTTTATGAGTGCTATTTCCACATATTATTATCTTAAAATAATTAAGTTATTAATGACTGAAAGAAAAAAAGAAATAACTCCCTACGTGCAAAATTATAGATTATCTTCTTCAATCTCAAAAATAAATTATATCGAATTTAGTATGATTATATCTGTAATAGCATCTACTTTATTGGGAATAATAATGAATCCAATTGTTGCAATTGCCCAGGATACATTATTTTAGAGATTGATTTTTTTAATAGAATTTTCACTAACTGTAAAAAAAAGGAAGAATTGCCCTTCTATTCATATTCTTAAAATCACAGGGAATAGGCTAGGCTTAAATTATCAGATGAACTTCTAATTACAAAATCAACTTGATCATTCAATTAGAAGTTCATTTTGTACCAAAACAAAATATAGATCTTCTATCTGAGAAAAAGTCGTTCAAACATGTGTAAATAAAATATTTGTAATTCTTAACTTCTATTTAAAAGAGAAGTTAAGAATTACAAAACAGGGATGGAGATAATCTAATCTCCATACTGAATTGAATCGAGATAAACAAACTTGCTGCGATTCTTTCATCTAAAAAACAGAGTGTAATAACTGTTTATTATGCATCCAGCAGGAATTGAACCCGCGACTTCCCAATTATGAGTTGGGTGCTTTTACCATTCAGCCATGGATGCTATGGTAAAGTAATTTCATTATAATAAATATGGTAACCAATTCAATTCTATTTCTCTTTTATAGAAATAACAAGAAACTTTTTTTGGCAAATTGTACAATAGTTTAATAACTTGTATTGACTACCTCTTTCTTATTATAATTCAATTTAATAAGTAATAATTACACTATATTATCTTACAAAATAAAATAAAAAAAAGAACATATGAGAAAACGTGAAAATTCGTGGTCTACGGACCCTATCGGAAAAAACCGAGAAATAATGTGGTCCTTTAACGTTCAGTCGAAATTGAAAGATTACATGATGGAAATATTCGTTCCATGGAACGAATCCAATTTGGTGAGATTGCTAAGTCAAATATTTTCTGGTCGAGAAAGTGTTGTTAAGCTTTTTGATTTTCGGATTCTTAATACATTACTTATACGGGATATACGTCTATTTATCTTAAAAGGTCAAGCAATAAAAGCTGTAATAATAATAGCATTACCATTACTTTTCTATTTTTTGAATATTCGATTAATTGAAAGAAACAAATCATCAAAATATAATTTCATGAAGATATTTCCGGTTCCGGCTGTACAACATTTTGGAGCTAGAGCTAGAAAGGAAAATTTGTTGTTCGTTCCGCATCGTTTTCTGTTTTTGCCAAAAGTCCGAAGGAGATATCAACGTTGTTTGCTCAATCCAAAAGAACATGTTTGGATTTTATCGAGTTCTAAAACAAATCTGAATCAGAAAAATGATAGAATATCAGAGAAGCAAGAAACAACAAGTTGGGAAAGCCTTTTGGAGAAGGAATCTAATGGCATCGAATGGGAGATTGATTCATCTTTTAATTCAATTCCAGAATATTGGGAACCTGAAACAGAACCTGAAAACCTTTATGAATGGCGGGAGTCATTACTTGGTGATAATCGAAGCAAAGTTGTTGAGGAAGCAGAACACAAACTCGAACAACTAGAAGTTGAACTAGTTCAAGCAGAAAAAGAATTTGCTATTTCTTCAGAACCAGAAGAAATCATAAAGATGAGAAGAAAACGAAGAATTGAAGAAGTCGAAAGCTACAAAGAAAGGCTACGAAGACTAAGGAAACTCCATGAGGAGGGAAAGAAAAGATTGGAGTTCTTGTCTTTTGAACAAGAAAAAAAAGAAAAAATATTACAAGAAGAATCAGATCAAGCAAGAGAATCTTTTCCCTTTTCAGAGACGGAAGTTTTTCAAACGTTGTTTGATCCTTTGTTAATAGATCAATCATGTATAAGTATTAATTATAGCAATAAACCGAGTGAAAAATTCAAATTGTTGAAAGGGCGACAAGATGCTTTTCAATATTTCAGGGGATTAGAAAAGAATAAAATTGTTGATCTATGGAAGGTTAAAAAATTTCTTAAGAATCCTTCTGTCAATTATGATATTTTACCAGATCGCGAATGGAACATCAGAAAAGACTATATAAACCAATTCAATTGTATTCGATTTATAAAATCGAATTCATCTTCAAGATCTCCCTCATCTTGTGATCAAAAAAAAGAACAATTAGCATTAAACGATGATTTCCAATTAAAAAAATTTGTTCTTAAAATAACAGACCAATTGACTTTATCAATAACTAAGCCTAATCTCTATTACCCTAATGATGAAATTGACCTAGATATCGATGATCGTGTGAATGAATTACATTTATTCAACCAGACTTTATTGAAGTCGAAGTCCTTCAATTCCTTCTTCAATTCCAGAGATGAATTAACGGAAAAAAAGAAAACATCAGAAGATGACAACACTAGACAACTAATATTGAATAAAATATTGAGTAGATACAAGATTCAAGCTAACGAGCATGTTGAAATTGAAAAAGCATTTATGAGATTCGATTTCTTGAAGAACGTATTGGCACCTGTTGTATCAAAATCTGATTTGAATGAATATTTCTTAAAGGATTTTATATTCAAGGATTTAGAATCGTTCCAGAAGTATTCTTTTTTGGAATACCATAAATACTATATGGAATTACAAAGATACTCTTTGGAATTACAGAAAATATTGAATAAGAATTTACAGAAAGTATTGAATAAGAATAAATACTCTTTGGAATTACAGAAAGTATTGAATAAGAATAAATACTATTTGAAATTACAAGAATACTCTTTGGAATTACAGAAAGTATTGAATAAGAATAAATACTATTTGGAATTACAGAAAGTATTGAATAAATACTATTTAGAATTAGATAAGGCATTCGATAAATACTCTTTGGTATTTCATGAATACTATTTGGAATTACAGAAAGTATTGAATAAGTACTATTTAGAATTAGATAAGACATTCGATAAATACTCTTTGGTATTTCATGAATACTATTTGGAATTATTGACTAAATACTCTTTGGTATTCCATAAATACTCTTTGGAATTACAGAAAGTAGTGAATAAGAATAAATTGGAATCACAAAAAGTATTGGATGAATACTATTTGGAATTACATAACTATTTGGGATATTTCTATGTGGAATTCCATAAATACTATATGGAATTACAAAGAGACTCTTTGGAATTACAGAAAGTAGTGAATAAGAATAAATACTATTTGGAATTCATCTATTTTCTCAAAATATTAAGTCGCAATTTGAATAATGTAACGCAAGATGCAATTAACCAGCATTCATCAAGTTGGATAATGCGTCAGAAAGAATGTTTGGATCGCCCTATTTTTCGACCTGTTCAGATTAGAAATCCAAATTTTTTAAACACTTTTGTATTATCCAAAAAGATCGAATACTTCCAACAAAGAGTAGAATATCTCTTGTCCATTTCCAAACAAAACAATTTAAAAAAGAGAGTGTTAGATCCAATTGAATTATCGATTAGTCAACATTGGGGTTGGTTTGGGGATCCCAATCAAATTTGTGAATGTGAACTTAATAGGGTGATCTCGAAGAAAATGAATCATTCGAAGATTCTCTGGGACAAGCTTAATGAAAATGTTTGGGGCAAGCTTAATGAAAGCACAAAATATAAATCAATTCCTAATCTTGAATCCAAACAAATATTAAATGAGAAAAAACCGATAATTGAATTTATTACTGACTTCTTTGATAATGGAAAAAATTACATGGAATTATTGGAACTATTTAATAACGCGGGTCTTTCGGCAATATTTGATAATCAAGACAATTGGTTGAATCCTTTAAAACTCTCTAATCAAAATTCATTGAGAGCTGCTTTTGACAAAGCAAATACCTTTGAATTTTTAGATTATTTACACCGTCCTCGTCTTTGTTATAAAAAAAGATTGGCTTCTTACATGGGAAGGATTCATATCAAAAATAAGAATGTAACATATGGACAATTATTCAATTTAGTTTTCATTCCTAACAATCTGGTTTCTTCGTCTATTAGCGAAATGAGAGCTATGTACTCAGAGAAAGAAACTATCTCACTCATAAAGTCACAAGTCAATATATTATTGGATAAATATTTATGTGACAAAGTGCTAATTCATGATTTGCATAAATCGTCTAATTTCTTTGATAAATTGACTTCTATTATTCGTAGAAATATCAATTTCTCGATTGAAGATATTTCTAGAACTCCTTTAATAAGCCTACAAATTGTCAATTTTGACAAAAACTCTTGCTATCCTTTTTGTTCAGATTTAGAAGAAAAGACCTCTAGCCAGTATTCTCAAAATAGTTTTAGTTCAAACATAGATCTTATTCAAACTCAATCTTATCAAGATGATCTATTGTCCGAAATATCTTTGCGAATGAATCAATTTGCAGAAAAAGCAAAATATAGTTCAACAGTAAAAGATGAAGACAAAGCTATAGGTGACTTTATGGAAGACGAAGAGTTTATGGAATTCAAATCCATAGGTGACTTTTTTGATAAAGAAAAACTAAAGTTAGTGTTTTCAAAACTAAAGTGTTTTGGAATAATTTCTTTTAATCAAAAGAAAATCAATATTCTTTTTGATCAAATCAAAATAAATAGTCATTTTGAGAAATGGGGTTTGTTTCAAACACATAAGTCATGGTTGTGGTTTTTTACTTCCACAGGGTGGAAATATACTAAAAATATGTTTTTTACTCTTTTTTCGGAAATAGAAATAATAACAGAAATAATACCAATAAATAATATTAATCAGTTGGTATCAATCCCGAGCAATATTAGGCAAAATTGGAATCACAATTTGAATATTTTGTGGGCACTTTGTCATCAATTTTGGAAAGTTCTAAAGTGGGAATTTAGAGATAAAATTGATCAAATTATCACAATATTGAATGATCAAATTCTCATAATATTAAATGATCAAATTCTCCCTATATTAAATGATCAAATTCTCCCGATATGGAATGATGAAATTCTCCCTATATTCAATCTTATGTTATCCCGCTGGAATATTGACGAAATACTGCAAGAAACAAATGAAGACATACTTAGATACGCACTTCGGGGAAAGGATCTCCAAATATCATTTGATGTATGGAAATATATACAAAATGTTCGGGAATACGATATTTTTCTTTCTATCTTCATTGGGTTTTTCTTTTATATTTTCTCCATGATTCTTTTAGCGTTGATTGAGTTCTATAGGAACTTCTATCTCATCAGAGTTTTGCAGTATAATCCCTCCTGCTTTGAGGGAGTAGGAGAACTGATTAGATCTTATAAAGGGCTTAGAAATTTTTCTAATTTAAGTTGGTATGGTTCTTGGCTTACATTTGTGGACTATATCGAGCTGGACTCGGATCCTGATGATATAGGATTATTACTACTATTGAAAATTTGGTATGTCAAAAATATTCAATGGTTGTGGCCGCCTTTTCTAAAATGCTGGAGATATAACTCACTTATAAAAACAATTTTGTACGAATTTGAAGTGGATGACTTTTTTTTGAGAGAAAATCGATTGTTTTTACTACAAGAAAAAATCTCTCAATTTGAATCGAAATTAACCCCCCCTATTGGTTTTTTTCATGAATTTGAAAAAAAAGAACAGCCAGGACTTCTTTACTTTCGATATTTAGCTGAATTTATTCAGAGAGGCCTAACTCATAGAATAGGCTTAATGAATTCCGAATTAAATTCATTGTTTTTAGCAGAAATGCCGATTTTCGCTGCTTTTTATCAGAAGATGACTTCCGCCCCAATTCGCTCATTCTTATATGACCACGTGAGATTTTACCCGCTCTACCCAGTACCGTCCTTTTCGAATCGAATTTTATTGATAGGGCCTAAGGAAACTGGACGATCCTACTTGGCTAAAAGTTTAGCAGCAGATTCTTATTTACCTTTAATAAGAATATCTCCTAAAAGTTTTTTGAGGCAGCAAAAACTTCTGTCTCGCTATGAACCCGAGTATACATCTTCAGCTAAACAATCATACCTTGAGCATGAAAATATCCTCAGGTCTCTCGGCTGGTCAGGCAGGCCAAAAGAGATAGATGAGAAGGAGTACTATGATGAAAAACCTCATAAGTTTTTGTATGATCGAGTGAATAATCCTAACCCTCCAGAGTATTTTTCGAGAAGAGTAATCCAATTCGTATTTGCACTCAAATTGGCAAAATTGATGTCTCCTTGCGTCATATGGATTCCAAGCATTCATGAACTGAATGATTACTTTTATCTTATTGCATTATTGGTAGAACTCCTTGGGGATCATTCGATTGATGGTGAAAAAGAAACCACCATCAAACAAAATATTGTTGTTATTGCCTCAACTGAGATTCCAAAAAAAATTGATCCAGTTCTAATAAGTCCTCCTCGTAGTAAACGAAGATTCGATACATTTATCAATACTAGAAAGTTGCCTGCCCCATATCGAGAAAAAGAATTTCCTTTGCTTTTACGTAACAAAGGGCTCTACTTGAAAAAAGAATGGAACTGCTATGATGAATTTGGATTAACTACCAAAGGCTTTACTACGCGAGATCTAGCAAAACTTGCTGATGACATATTTCGAATTAGCATGAGCCAAAATACTTCAGCTATAGACAATGATATAATTGGAGTAGCTTTGTATAGATCAAATTGGGGTCCTTGCAATTATAATCTGAAGTTCAGTGAATTTTTTAAAGGACTTCCTTATAAGATAGGAAAAGCCATTATACAAAATAAACTAACGTATTTAAAAAATTCTATAAGGCTTAATCTAGATTTCGAGAGTCGAAGGGCACACTATTTGCATCAATGGTATTTAGAACCTTCAATTGCCGGAACAGTTGCGAAAGAGTTCACCGTATTCTATCATATTTTGGGTTGCTTGGCCGGATCAGTAGCGCAAGATTGTTGGTTTTTATCAAATGGAGAGAATTGGGATAATCCTTTTGATCGTTTCATTGAAAATGATTTCATTCTAGCTTCGAGTCTCTTACAGGGTCTTCTGGAAGAATTTCCATCGTTGCCAATATATCGGGGCAATTCTGATTACATAACAATTGCTCCTCAGTTCAAAAAAGATATGATGCAAAAAGGATTATCTTCTATACTAGATAAAATCGTTTTATCTAAAGAATTAAGAAATTCCTACGGGGAAGAGGACGAAACTCCTATAGTTGGTGATTCTAGGACCTGGCGTTTTAGTTTTATTCGCAGCAATCGATTTGAGCATATAAAAGATATAACAATAGAAAATCCATTATTGGATTATCTTCACCTGTTTGGAGGGTTTCAAGAAAGACCGACCCGTCTTTCTAGCTTATATTGGAAGAAATTTCTAATGTCTGGCCCCGACTTCCGGCCTGTTTATGATAAGAAGGACGATATTATAGAAAGAAAGACAGCTGCTTTCTGGGAAGCAAAATTATTATACAAAAAGTTTCAAAGGATGGGAATATATCAATTTGACACAGAAGAGTATGCAATGGAGTATAAACCTTTAAATACACCAGTAATCTGTCTAGCTCGTCGATTTCTTTGGGATCCCGTGAGTATTCGCTTAAGCAATAAGCACTCTTCTTTTGAACCAAGAGAACTTTTTGCTTCTAAAGAACTTGTGAAGAGCATTTATCTTACTTATTCTTCAACAAGAAAGCTAAATATCAGTATTAAAACAACATTGAGGGTTATTCGAAAGCGTAAAAAGGTGAGAAAAATAGCCCTAGGAATAAAAATTCAGACTAATGATGACGATTTACCTCTTAATATTAAAATGGAACAAAAAGAAAATTTTGAAAATTTCAAACGCTTTCAAGAAATTGGTATCCGATTGAGACGTGTATTACCTTATCGCCAATCGGTGATAAATGAATGTTGGTTCCGTGAAAAAACACGGGATGATAAATTGAAAGAACGTTTGCTCAAGGGAGAAAGGGAAAATATAGATTTATTATCTAATGAATCTCTTACTTATAAAACTCTATCCGAAAGTTATGATTATTTATCAAATTTATTCTTCTCTAATAGAATGTTATTTAAACAAATGATCGATACATTATTAAAAACAAAATGGCTTTCTACGAATGCCATTGATTGTTTATTGGCGGAAGGATTAAATAAAAATAAAAAAGCCTAGATCTTTCATTCATTTTGTTCAAATTTGATCGGTCCGAATTTTGCCTTCAAAACTTTTTCAAAAAATCAACTCGAATTGATAAATGTTGAATAGTATGCTTATTCAATTTATCAATTCGGATTTGATTTGTTGAAATGACAAATTAGTGAAAAAACTTGACATTTTTCAAGTATAATAGTTATAATGTAATATTGAATAAATGACGAATTCATTCACAAGTGAAATACAGTTGCCATTTCAGAATAGATGCAATTAGAATCTATCTAAACAATAAGATTGTTTTTGTATGCCTTGAAGAGGATTTGAACCCCCACGCTGTTTAGCACGACATTTTGAGTGTCGCGTGTCTACCATTCCACCATCAAGGCATTCAATAAGCTAATTCTATTTCATCGAATATTTGTAATAGAATTTAGTTCAATAGTGGAAGAGAAAGTGGATCGGATAGAATATATGTTTTATTTTCTATTAATAAGTCAATAGTCAATTTTGGATATGTTGATTAACATAACATAAGACATATAATCAATTAATAAGTCAATAGTCAATTTTGGATATGTTGATTCATTCTGGTTATTATGATATGAAACTATAGATTGATTCTGTTTTCTATACTTAGTAATAGTTATTATGATATGAAACTATAGTTTGATTCTGTTTTCTATACTTTTTAATATTATGATATGAAACTATAGTTTGATTCTGTTTTCTATACTTTTTAATATTATGATATGAAACTATAGTTTGATTCTGTTTTCTATACTTAGTAATAATATATTACTAATATTGAATTATGTGGATGTGTAATTATGAGTTTTTTTCTTCCATTACAGGATAGAATGTTCATTAAAACGTTGATACGTATCAATCTTCTATGTTAGATTAACATAACATAAGACATATAATCAATTAATAAGTCAATAGTCAATTTTGGATATGTTGATTAACATAACATAAGACATATAATCATCGTGTTTAGATTTTGGTTGAGGAGATTCGGCAGGTAGGACACATATATGAGATAAGTAATGATATACTTATAGTGCTATCATATACCAAAAATGATCTATGGTAAGATATTGATCTATGTAATACAGTTAGGGAGTAGATTCGATGTTGTCGTTAATCTCTGTATATAGATTTGGAGTGTTATCTAATGATCTATCTAAGACAGTTTCTAAATATTCCATGAAATAGAAATGAAATAGGTTAGTAATCTACTTCCATTGAAAAATTGTCATATTCAATATAAAAAATGATCCTAATGTTATGTTAATAACGTTAAAATCATAGTCGCATGAATGAATAATTATCTAATATGAATGAATAATTCTCAATAACAATATAGTCTAGTATAGCCTAAGGGCTAGGAGGAAAACTATGTATGATTACATCATACCGTGGGTTCAAAGATCGACATCGATTCTATTATTTGGGGTTTATCATGATTTTTACAATATACGTATAGCCTGCGGGCAAGGAGAGAAACTATGTATCATTACATCATACCGTGGGTTCAGGGATCGACCCCGATTCTATTATTTGGGGTCTATTATGGTTTTTTAGCAACATTGCCAATTGGCCCGGCCCAGATGTATTTTATTCGATCGATGTTAATTCAGAATAAAGTCATCGACAACAGAAAAATTGTTCCTGCAGGGAATTTTGTTCTTAGTGGTTCTTTTGTGGCACAACTGGTGGTCTTCTCATCCATATACGTAGCGCCTATTTATGCGAGTATTTGGAAACCCCATTTGATGACAATCATGCTTGTTCCCGTTCTATTTTTTCTTATTTTTCAAAGATCTTTGATTCGGAGATACCCTTGGCTTCAAAATCCGGCGGTAGAATTTTTTATTGGAGTCGCTTTACAACTGCTAAACCCCGCCCTTTTCGGTAAATCTATCTATACCCGATTAATCAATCTGATGCTATTCAGATATAGCGGAAACTATTTATTTCTGCTGAGTACTGCAGCCGGATGGTTGAGCGGACAAATTCTTTTTGTCAAAATGACGAAAATTTTTTGTTCACGGGTGGAAAATGATGTTCCCTTACAAAGGGATAGAAGGGCAGAATTCTTTTTCTTCAGTTTTCAAATCCTGTTCTTCGGCTATGCCATGCTGGCATGCTACGGGAGGAATCCTTCTCTCATCGCTACTAAGTGGAATGATTCAAGGACGTTCATTCACGGTCCTCGAGAAGAACTTGAAGAGCTATCATTAGAGTTATCTGATAAGAAAAAATCTTTTAGGAGTGAGCTAAAGTCACCTAACAAGAAAAAAAAACATAAGAAACATAAGCCTGAGACTCCTACTAATACTGAAAAAAATGAGGAGAATGTTAATAAGCCGTCCATTCCTTTGCCTTCTTCTTTTAAAACGTTAGTGAAAATTTTATCTGATCAAGTGATAGTGGAGGCTGACAAAAAGAAAATATCACCTTTTCTAATCAAAAGGTGGCCATTAATATTGTTTGATTCTAATCGGTTTAACGACCCCCTTCGATACGTGAGTATAGGAGATTATATTCTGCGTGGCCCTGTGAGGAGCCAAGTTGCTGAATATTTCTTCGATGTTTGTCTCAGTGATGGCCATCAAAAAATTTCTTTCACAGCTCTGCCAAGTATCTCTTTTTTTGCCAAAATGGCAAGCTTGGGTGATCAAAGTCTTGATTCAAATCAGGATCACCTTGATGAATGGATAGAAAAAAAATGGGAGAGGAAAACTTCTTTAGGCGAAGAGCTTGAAAATAGGGTGAGAGCTCTAAGCAATGGATCTCCTGTTGTCAAAATTCTTGAAAAAAAAATTAGATTTTCAAGAACAAAAGATAAAAAGCGTCTTTCAGAAGTTGATGATCCTTTACTTAGCGGGCCATTCCGTGGGTCAATGAATCAATATCAATTTAAGTCGCCTTGGATGCTATATTCAGAGGAATACTTGAAAGAGCAAAAAAAGAAACTGGCAGAATCTAAGAACCAGGATTCTACCAATAAGAACCATGATTCTACCAATACGAACCGTGATGATTCTACCAATAAGAACCGTGATTCTACCAACCGACTTTGTCGATTTTCTTTAATTCGACCAGAAAATAAAGAAAGAATCGTTCAACCGCGAATCAAACTTATTTCAAAATGGTGGATAGAGAAAATTCGTATGGTCTTATTAGAAGAACAGAACAGAAGAAAATGGTTAGATGAATCTACTTTGGAGGACTTAAAGAATAAATATGATAAAATTTATCCTAAAAATTTATCTTCATTAGAATATGTTTTCAACACATTGATCCCGGCGCCTTTAAAGGAAAGAATAGAAAAAGACATTGCTTCTTGCGAGAAAAAATTGTTAACAAATTATTTGTTGCATATTTTTCTTGAAACTACGGGTACCAAATGGGAGTTGCTTCTGAGTGCTCTTCCTACTGAGCAGGCTTTGCTTTATGAGCGACTTTTTTTTATTAATTCGGACGAATTCTCAGACTCTCGAGTATCTATGGATATTGAAATAGAAATATCAGAGAAGGATATTCTGAAAGATTTCGCAGAAGATATTTTAGAAGAGGAACCGCTTTCTTCTAATAAGGAACATACTAAGGATAAAAAACATAAGAGCGATAAATCAAATATTCATCTTGATGAATATTTCTTTGAAAAAGAACGATCTGAGCAAGATATGAGAGATTTCGCAGACTTTCATGAACTTTATGTCCTTTATAGCAAATTAATAGAAAAGGACAAAACCCGTCTTGATGATTACGAACCTCGAATCCGAGATTTTAACAGGTTTGTTGTTCCTAAGTTGCCTTCGACTCTATTATCTGGAGTTCACGACCCTATAGCTGTCAAAGATTGTCTCGAAACTCGCCCAAAAAAAGCTCGGCAGCTAATAATTATAAAGCCCTTTGACAAGCTCGCTGACCTGGAAAATGAAAAAAAAGAGGCGGAAGAACAAGAAAAGAATGAGGTCTTAGAAACAACAAAAAAAGGGTTGTTTAAACCTTTAAAACAAAAAGCTCTTGAAGAAGAAACTCTTGAACAAGAAGAAGCGGACAAGGGGGGAGATGAAGAAGAGGAGGATCTTCAATCCAAAGATATATACGTCTTTAGTTATCCTTATGAAGGAGATTTTCGTCGAGATTTGGTAAAAGGAGCTGTTCGTTTTCAACGACGAAAAGTTTCAGCAATCAACCATTGGATACCGAGACCAGAGTCGATTCTTTTCGGGAGACTCAAATCAATGACTCAGAAGTCACATAACAAACCCGTGCCTAAGAAGGACGAGAAAAAAAGACTAACTGCAAGATCGCAAAGAATTTACGACAAATTTTTGGAAAGACGCGAAAGACGAAAAGAAGATCGTCGCCGCCGAACACAGCAAATCTTCGACGGGGAAGTGATTCACTATGTCAGAGCTACTCTCTTGTTTACTCATATGTATCTCAGAAAACGAGTGTATTTCCCTATTTTGATAGCAGCTAAAAATATTGGTCGTACTTTACTGTTTCAAGTTCCCGAATGGGAGCAGGATTGGTTCAACTTGGAAAAAGAATCATATCTCAAATGTAATTATGATGGATATGAATTGACGGACCCGGATGTCCCGAAAAAGTTCCTAAAAGAGTACATCAAAGAAGGTATTCAAATCAAGATTGTATATCCTTTTCGCTTAAAACCTTGGTATGAACCTAATGAAATTGAAAAAAAGACAACAGGATACTTAACTATCTATGGTACAGAAATTGAATCACCTTTTGGTAATCCACCAGACGTGCCTTCTTTTTGGGAACCTATTGGCGAATGGATTTGGAATTATACGTCCGATCGGGCAAAACCTATTATCGAACCTACCCGCGAATTGATAGAATTGATACAAAAGAAGAGTGCGGCGATGAAGGAAAAGGCTGAGATGATAAAGGGGACAGTTAGAACAAAGATCAACCTAGATAATAGGAAAGAAATCAACCTAGATACTAGGAAAGAAAAAATTATTCGGACTAAGCCTACGTCTAAAATTATTCGGACTAAGCCTACGTCTAATATTCAATTTTCTTTAGAAATAGTAGAAGATGAACCATTTTCAATCCAGATGAAACAAAAATTGGATATTCCAGATCCAAATGATTGGACAATCACAATGAATGATCGAATCAACCAAATGAATGAAGAGTACCGCTTCAATCTAGATATTTATAATAAATTGAAAGCTGATTTTAAACAGAGAATGGATCAACCTTCTCCTAACATAAAATCCAAATTGAAAAAAGAGTGGATTCGCATCAAAATTTGGCGTTCGTCTTTACAAAAGAAAACTATTCGCTTCATCAGGAAGAAATTGCCGTTTTTTATAAAAGTTATTCATTTTAGGGTGAAACTACTATTTATTGATCTCAAAATAAGTATGTTCAATATGATCGAGTCAAATTTGGAATTTTGCATGCAATTGAGTAGAAGTTTTGAAACAATTCAAAAAATATTCAATAGCAATCATCCAATTAGCAAAAACGTCGAATCCAAATGCCAAGGAAAAGTCGAATCCAAATGCCAAGGAAAAGTCGAATCCAAATGCCAAGGAAAAGAAATTTCCCAAGCGTACGTTTTTCATCAAATATGGAAAGAAATAAGAAATATGAAAGGATTATGTGTGAAGGATTTAATCGAATCAAGAGCATCGTCTCCTTTTATAAAAAAAAATGTGAAAGAATTTTTGGACTCACAAGGAATATTGGATTGCAAGCATCCTGGAGAGTTAACGATTAACCATTGGAAGCAATGGTTAAAATGGTGTGCTGGCTACAGAATAGATCCGAACAGAAATAAAAAACGTAAACATGTTATTGGCAACCGGTTGGGATGGACTGAATTTGCATCGTTTTTGGGAGAGAAGCGCTTTGCCACTTTTATGGCACGACTCAAGAATCCGATCAAACGTCATAGATATGATCTTTTGGCATATAGTTATCTGGATCATATGAAAGAGAATAATCACGGACCCGCAATTCAATATATACCGGAACCAGATCATCAAGCTATTACTCATTTTCAAAATGCCGGTTTTTCCAAGAAGAAGAAGAAGAAGAAGAAAAATGATTCTTCTTGGAAAAAGTTTTTTTCTTCCAAAAAGAAAAAAAAGAATTGTGATTCTTCCAAATCCAAAAAGAGGAATGTCGATTTTTGCGCGGCAACTAAAAAAAACTATTATAAGAAAAGTCGATATTACAAATTCCAATTCTGGTTGTTCCCAGATCTTAGAAAAAAAATCAAAAATGCAAACAAACTTGGTGACGTTTTTCCTCCGAATATCATAAGAAGGCAGATTGAAGAAATGTGGAAATTTCGAGAAATCCAAATACCAAAAGATTTTGATGTTGATGCTTTCGTTATAGAAAGTCTTCGAAAGCAAGAAGAGGAAAAGCGAAGAAAAGCCGCGGCTGCTCAAGAACTTCAGGAAGCCCGAAGAAAACGAAAAGAGGAGAGAATTCAAATAAGAGAAGCACGACGCAAAAAATTAGAATCGGCCACTTCTCCAGAAGAAGTCGAGAGATTGACAAGGACATTCAAACTAGAAGATGACCGAAACAAGAAGGAAAGAAGGCGACAAGCAAAGAAAAGACTTCTCAAGGAACAGAGAGTTAGACAACTAGCAAAAATAGCTGCCCAAAAAGCTAAAGAGCAGAAAAGAGAAGAGAGGAAACGTAAATTGGCGGAATTAAATCGGAAACGTAAATCTTCAAAAAGACAAAAAAAAAATTTCAAAGATTTTCTAGTTCGAGACTTCTGTAATATTTATTATCCAAAACTCAATATTGATAAAATCAATATGGAAAAAGAAGAAGTCCGACTGGCAATAAAGGAAATTATTTTGAGACAAGATGCTAAGAAAGCGTCACAGGGTGATAAGAAAGCATGGGACCGAGTTAAATCAAAATTGGATGAGAAATACGAAAGAGGAGACGATGAGAAATACAACGAACGCTCCGAAACCAAGACCAAACCCAAGAAAGCCGATGAACAAGAGATAGATTTCAGAACTGCCAAAACTGAATATCTGAAACAACAGAGACGCTTGCAACGGGAGGAAAAACGCCTTGAAAGGGAGGAACAGTTAAAAGAGGAAATGAAACTTGAGGGAAAAGAAGGAGTGGAATTAGAAAAAGACAGATTAGCCTATCGGGAAATGGCAACAAATATTTATACTTGGGGAATGAAATACGAGCTCGAAAAACTACCGCTAACTCCTTGGGTTACCAAGTTCAGAAATGCGGCTCGTTTTTTTGATAGGAAAAAATTAGGCGGCGAAACTGAGGTAGCCAATTTACTTTTTCCATATGCCGAAAACGGAGATCTTGACTTCGAATTATTGGACACTGTATTGTATCTCAAAAGTATCTTCCCGAAACATAATGATATACGCAGAGTTTTTTGCGAGGCAGCCCGAAGATCTATGCCACTTGTACCGGGGTACTTTAATGACCGATTCTTTGTCTATAAAATTGCAAGTCTTTTATTTAAACTAAAGAAGAAAAAGATAAATGTCAATCTTTTTGATAGACCTCGATCTCGACGACGAATCAATGAAAAAATTTCAAGTTCTTTCATTTTCGAAGATCTTTTTCTTCCAAGACGTCGCAGAGAATTTCGAATTTTGAATCTTTTGAATCTGGAAAACCATTTGGATGAGAGTGTAAAATCCAGTAGTCAAGATGACCAAGGTCTAATGAAAAAAAACGAACATCTGATCGTAGATACAAGGCAAAAGATAAGACGTTTTCTTTGGCCTCGTTATCGATTAGAAGATCTTATTTGCATGAATAGATTTTGGTGGAATACCAATAATGGTAGTCGATCTGCTATGTTGAGGGTACGCATGTATCCTAAAATAGATCATTGGGAACATATTACAAATAATTTGTATTTTCTAAAGCTAAAGCACAGTTTTATTTCGATAAGAGAGACTGTTCAAAAATTTGGAAATCATGCCAAAATTTTATTGGGTACGAAACAGTCGCCGGTTGCTGGACATAACGAAGCTCTAAATGAAGTAAAGCATAAAAAAGAAGACTCTTTTTGCAGCATAAGTTCGTCCCTTCCTTCTGACCCCTCCCCGTACAATGAGCTTCTTACGATACTCAGAAAAATAATAAGTGAGCTTATAGATTCTATTAGGGAATGGATAGGTTCACTTTTGTTCAAGCTTAGAGATTCTATTATGGAATGGATAAGTTCACTTTTGTCTCAGCTTAGAGCTTTTCTTATCAAACGGATAAGTTCGCTTAAAGATTTTATTATCAAATCGATGAGAAAACTTTTCTCTAAACTTAAACTTCAATTGAAAAGATTTCTAAATCCGCTTAAAAATAAACTGAGAAAATGGATAGATCAGAAACGGAGAAAATGGATAGATCCGCTCATCCATAAGTTGAAAACTGAACGTATCAACTTTAGAAGGTTTCTTAGAAATCTTCTAAATGAAATTAGAAACCTTCTAGATGAAATTAGAAACCTTCTAAATGAAATTAGAGTGAAACTCGTCAAATTTCTACGCTTCCTGAGAGATATAATAGATGGACTAGCAATTGAGCTAGAAAAATGTAAGCTAGAAAAACCTAGACGTTTAAGTCGTTGGAATAAAATCCAAAACCGTTGGAATAAAATCCAAAACCGTTGGAATAAAATCCAAAACTCGAAGCCTTATTCTTATCTTCAAAATTGTATTTCGATATATAGCTGTTATAATCTGTATGTTTCCTTAGTTGAACTTTGGAGGACAAGGTAAAAATCAGTTATATGGCTGGTTGCTTTAGTAACTTACTAAAGCAACCAGCCATAGCTATGTAAGCCTATTCCCAATAAATCAACGCCCAAATAACATGTCCAAACTAGAATAAATCCTAGAGAAGCAACAATCGCCGGTTTTTGTCCTTTCCAACCCCTGTTTATTCTAGTATGTAAATATATTGCAAATAGAATCCAAGTTATTAATGCCCAAGTTTCTTTTGGATCCCAGCTCCAATAAGATCCCCATGCTTCGTTGGCCCATACTGCCCCGGAAAGTATACCTATAGTTAAAAGAGAAAATCCTAGACCAATAGTACGATAACTGAATTGATCTAATTGGTTAGTAAAGACCCATTTACGATAATTTCTAAGTGAAAGGTAAAAAGTCTGTTTCAATTCTTTTTTTTCTTGGTCGCGTGAATACCAATTGAAGAAAAAAGAATTTTTCACATTAAGAAAAATCTTTTGATTTATTTGGGACGCAATGACCAATAAAGATATGGATGATAGGGATCCACATAAAAGAGTTGCATAACTGAGCAATATCATACTTACATGCATCATTAACCAATGAGATTGTAAAGCAGGTACTAACATTGCAGATTCTTGCATTTTATCCGGAAGACCTAAAGTAGCAAAACCATGAGTTAACATAGCACTTGGCGCGGTGATTGCACCTAACCACCAAGCATACTGGCCCCGTAGTTGTATAACTATATGAATCATGGAGGAAGTCCATGAAAGGAACATGAATGACTCATACAAATTACTTAACGGTAAATGCCCCGAATAGAGCGAACGGGAAACTAATACTCCCGTTATACAAATACACGTCACTATCATGCCCTTTCCTCCTGAATTACTTAGTTTTTCACTTCTATAAATTAAGGTTCCCCAATAAATAAGAGTAATCACAAAAGTAAGAGAAAAAGAGACATGAGCTGATATATGTTCGAGAGTTATAAATATCATAATAAACCCATTTATTTTTTAATATAGGATTCGTTTCGTAAGAAAAAGATCAAATCGATTGATATGTAATAAATCATATTGACATAGATCGAACAATGATAGTCATTTACTATATAGGTACTCCATATATAATAGATATCTAGAGATATTAGATATGGAAGGGATACTAACCTATAGTATCTTATTAACAATAATGCCGCCACTCGGATTCGAACCGAGATGCTCTAGCGCTGCTGCCTAAGAACAGCGTGTCTACCAATTTCACCATGGCGGCTTTTTTCTCATAGATCTAATATATTCTATCTGACCTAGATTCGACTATCTTCTTTGCGAGGCTGCTCTGCTAATACCAAAAAGAGCCTAGTTGTTCCTATTCAATATCCCACGTTCCATGTTGGTCATTGTCATTATAACGGAGTATGACGCAGTTTGGTAGCGTGCCACTTGGGGATGGTGGACGTCGTAGGTTCAAATCCTTCTGCTCCGAAACCCATAACTAACTTTTGAGGAGATAAAGGCTGCTCAGGCCAGAAAGGCCTAGTAGGATACTCACTATCCTTGGGGTCTTTACCATGACCAATTTCATGGTCATCATCATGGTCAATTTCATAGTCATCATGACCAATTTCATAGTCATCATCATGACCAATTTCATCGTCATCCTCACTAGAATCATTGTCCTGACCAATTTGATAGATATGATTATAGATATCATTATTGTCATGATGATAGATATCATCATTGTCAGAACCCTTTTGATGGTCATTATCCTTTTTATCAAAAGACCATAGATTTGGAAAAAACAGTCCCAGTCCTTCTCCGCCTATTTCATCGATAAGACAAACATCTCTTGCGTCCCCTGGTTCCAGAAAAATATCTCTTTCTAAGAGACTTTCAATTAGTTCGGGTTCTTGCCTTGTCCTTCTTATATAAGTTTCCAAAATATAAGTCCGCAATAGGCCCATAAACTCTGCATCGGAGCCGGATTCGTCGTGGCGACGACGATCATAAGGAGACATATGAGGTTGATGAATCATCATACGACCGTTTTCGCTTAATACTCGTTTAGTAAGCGCCCCTCCGTGTAGAAGGAAAGCTCCCATTGAAGCATTTAACCCGAAGCCTGCTGTAAATACATCCCCTGTTACGAATTGCATAACATCATAAACAGCTACTCCCTGTAGCATTCCTCCACCTCGACAGGAAATAAAAAACATGAAGTCTTTTGTTTGATCTTCTTGATTTAAATAAATCATGCATTTCATTATTTGGTCAGCAGGTTGTTTTTCTAGCGCTCTACCTAAAAAAAGGTATCTTCCAAAAAAGAGTCTGTAATATATTTCCACCCACATTTCCTGTTCTTGGAGGTTTTCTTCTTCTGGTTTTTTTTCTTCTGGGTTTGGGTTTTCTTCTGGGTTTGGATTTTCTTCTGGGTTTGGATATTCTTCTTGGTTTTGGTATTCTTCTGGGTTTGGATATTCTTCTTGGTTTTGGTATTCTTCTTGGTTTTGGTATTCTTCTTGGTTTTGGTATTCTTCTTGGTTTTGGTAGTCTTCTCCTTCTTCTTCTCCTTCTTCTCCTTCTTCTTCTCCTTCTTCTCCTTCTTCTTCTCCTTCTTCTCCTTCTTCTTCTCCTTCTTCTCCTTCTTCTTCTCCTTCTTCTTCTCCTTCTCCTTCTCGTCCTTTTTGTCTTTCTTTTCCTTTCCCGTCCCTCAGATATGGAACGTCCCCCAGATATGGAACTTTTGGAATGTTCGTTAAATTCAAGCTCATTACATACTTACTTACATACTTACTTACATACTTACTTACATACTTACTTACTTATTTACTTACTTATTTACATATATCAAAAAAGCTACATATCATCTTCTTCTTCCGAAGAAATAAGAAGCTGTATAGGTATTATACAAATTATACTCCCTAGGTATTATAGTATAATACATCCTTCATGATTTTTTTTGTCTACTCTCTATTATTAAATAAAATAGATTATTAAACAATAAAGCATGATGACGAATAAATATACTAATGTATGAATCCAATACGGAAGTAATAATGGTTTAGATAGAGTCTAAACCGGTAACGCTAAATAGAATTAAAGTGCCGACTATTCAACAACTGACTAGAAATGCGAGACAGCCGATAAGAAAAAGAAAAAAATCTCCTGCTCTTCGAGGATGTCCTCAACGGAAGGGAGTATGCGCTAGGGTGTATGTGCGACTCGTTTGGATCAGAAGCTGAAACGGACCAGGAAATTGAACAATAGTTTTCTTCTGTGAAAAAGTACAGATCTATCAGTTTCCTTGTACCGGGGAAAATGAAATTTATGGTTTAAATTGATGCAAATCCAATCACCTTTACGTAGGATGAAAAGCACTTCCTCATTGGTAGCGAATGGTCATCAATCCATTGAGCGAGGAAAAAAAGTAATTTTAAAGAACATAAAGATTATGTTTATATTGCTGCGAGAACGGACAAAAGGTCAGCTATCTTGCGAACTCTCACAAATAGATGTCGTTACTGTATCTATAAATCTTTAGAGTCTTTATAATTCGGGGGGGAAGAGTAGAGCTAGAGATGGTAAAATATACAAGTTACCAAATACTCATCTCATATCTTAGGGCTCCGGCGTATAGAGAGGACCTTACCGTTAGAGAAATAACCATAGAAACGAAGAAATCCATAAGAGAAAAAGAAAAAAATAATAACATATATTGTATATTGATTATTTTGATTACTTAAATGATTACTTAAATGCAAGGTCCAATCCCCTGCCTACTTGGAAGGTGCCTAACTGAAAGGAATTATGGTTGGGAAGGTTAGAGTAGCAAAAGCCATTGGAGTCGTATATTTTATACATTAGAAAAATCAGTTTTATATTACTTAAAAGAAAAATGATTGATCAAAAAAGAGATTAGTCATCTATGAAGAATCAACTTCAATGACCAGAGTTAAACGTGGGCATATCGCAAAAAAACGTCGAAAAAAGATTCTTGCATTTGTATCAGGCTCTCGGGGAGCCCATTCAAAACTTTTTAGGACTGCTAACCAACAGAAAATGAGAGCTTTAGTTTCCGCTCACCGAGATAGAATTAAGCGGAAGAGAGATTTTCGTCGTTTGTGGATTACTCGGATTAATGCAGCATCCCGTGCTAATGGATTCTCCTATAATCAATTTATACAATTTTTATACAAAAGGCAGTTGCTTACAAATCGTAGAACACTTGCACAAATAGCTGTATTAAATAATAATTGCTTTTCTATGATGCTAAAAAAGATTCCTGTATTATGAAATAGTAACACCCAATCTCCCGGGGAAATTTTCCGGGAAACTAAAGACAGTACGAAAATGAATTCGGAATGATTTGGGTAATTATTCTATTTATTGATAGAAATAGAAAAAAATCTGCACTATCTTTGTTAGATATCCCAGCTCGAATTAAATGGAGGAGTCTTAAGCTCTAATTACTTTTGAATTGAAAGAAAGAAAGGGTATCAAAGATAGAATACGAGCTTGTTTAATAGCTCTAGCTATTAAACGTTGTTTTTTCAACGTTAATCGATTCCTTCGACGAGATAATATTTTTCCTTGATCACTAATAAATCGATTGATTAAGCTAATATTTTTATAATCCATTTGCTCTCCAGGCTGAATTGGCGATAAATGTTTTCGAAAAGAATGCCGATTTAGAGAAAATCGCCTAGATGCATTTCGAAAAGATGACTTAGATCTATTTCTAAACTTAGATCTACTTCTCAATTTAGATCTACTTCTTAATTTATATCTATTTCTAAACTTATTAGATCTATTTTTAAACTTATTAGATCTATTTTTAAAATATGGTTTATATGTATTCCGAAAAGATGGCTTCATTTTATTCATAATTTGTTTTATGAACCTTTCAAATACTATTTATTTTGTTTCAAAATATTTCGAAAAGAAATATTGACAGTGACATATTTTGTTAATATTATATACAAAAGATAAAAGATAAATATCTTCAATATATATATTGGGCAGAAATGTTAGATTGAATCTATTTTTTTATTTCTCCATGAATGGTATGCTTGTGACAAGAAGGACAAAATTTATTTAATTCCAATCGATCAGGAGTATTGCGGCGATTTTTTCGAGTCGTATATCTGGAAATACCCTTTGATTTTTTTTCAACACTGTCTTGAGTACAACTAGTACATTCTAAAGTAATCGTTATTCTTACATTTCCACCCTTGGCCATATAACTTACTTTTGGTATTGTATCTACTTCTTTTCAATTTGGAAAAAAAAAAGAGAAGAAAGAGAAAGGGATAAAAGTGGTCTTAAAAATGATTAAAGATTTTATTACGAGAATGAATTAAGTAATAAAATCTTTAATTAAGATTTTCAAGTAGTTTACTATTTTAGGAACTTTTGGATCTATATTTTTCTTTTTATCTTAATCCTAATTTTATTGATCCAAGAAGAAAAGGAAATGAATCTAACATCATTTTTTATTTCGGGTTCGCAGAAAAGCAAAAAAAACAAAAAAATGAAAGTCAAAAAAAGGAAAAAGTCAGAGCATCTGGGAAAAAACGATTTATCTCAATTAATAAACCGGATAAAAATATCAAGCATAAAGTAGCTAACACAGGCGCTGTGGAAAGATATGTTTTTATATCTTGCATTGTTCGTAAGTTCTCCTTCTCAAGAATGATAGATATATCATATGGTCAACTACATCCGTAGTTTACGACTATCTGCAAACAGATATTTGCATTTGGCACAAATTCCTTTTTTTTTTTACAATATGATACTAATAACTATGTAGTAGTAAGTAATCAAGTACTGTCAATAAATAGACATCTTATAAATTCTATCTTCCGTATAGACAGTCTATTCACGTGCGAAGGTAGATAAATGTGGAAAACAAAATTCAATTATTGTTAATATAAAATATCGAATCGAATAAAAAATACTCACGATTAAAAGGGATGTAGCGCAGCTTGGTAGCGCGTTTGTTTTGGGTACAAAATGTCGCAGGTTCAAATCCTGTCATCCCTACCCTTTTTTATCCTAAATCTTTCATCAAAAAAGTAAAAAGTCGAGTGATAGTTGTTTAATTCAATGAAACATGGAAATAATCTTTTCTTTCAAGAAAAAAAGAACAAAAAGCGCTCTTAGTTCAGTTTGGTAGAACGCAGGTCTCCAAAACCTGATGTCGTAGGTTCAAATCCTACAGAGCGTGATCCTGTGTTTTTTTTCTTTTTTCTGATCGATCTTCTTGTCACTTAGACTGAAAAAGCTAATGGAATCTGATCCCTCAGAATCAGTAGGAGACCCGTTCATAATATGGTCCTAAATCAAATATCCAATTTATCGCCGCGTCGGTACTGTAAATATGCAGTTACAAATAATCCAGCCAAAGTTATAGGAATTAGACCTAACACAATTCCGGATAACAAAACTTCAATCATATTTTTTTTTATTAAAAGAGAATAGGTAAGGATTAATAGCTAATCTACATAGTACCTCAAATTGACTAGGAATCTCAATTCCTATTGAGGTTGAGGTTATTTTCTATTTCAAATAAGTTCTATACTGCTTAACCCAATGAATAAGACTGAGGTGAAAATAAGCAAAACTAATAAAAAACCAAAATAACTCATTATAGTAAGCATGGAAGAAATGAATAAAAAAACCAATGATTGATACGTATTTTTGTCAGGCAATTACCTCAATTTATTCTTTCTGAGTAGAAAAAAGGGTATCAATAAATAGATACAAAGTTAGCATTGAATATCTGATAATGATGTTATCAACAAACATAGAGGGAATATACAATAAAAAGATATTCTGTTATAAAACAAAGTAAAAATGAAATCCCCCACCTATAAATAATACTAAATACCAATTGTGTAGTAATTTCATTAATGATCCTACTCCTTTTCTATATTAAAGTGAAAATTATATTGCTATGTTAGAAGCAGGCTAGCTATACTTAGTATACTTCAAATATACCCTTGGTATCATATTGACAATCAAGCAAGGATTGTAGAAAATATCAGTAGTTTTCCATTTCCTGATCTCTTTCTTTCATGGGATCAATTTACCCTTGATTTTAGAATAATATAGGGAGCTTAGCATGTCTGGGAATACGGGGGAACGCGCTTTTGCTGACATTATTACTAGTATTCGATACTGGGTTATCCATAGCATTACTATACCTTCTCTATTCATTGCGGGTTGGTTATTTGTCAGTACGGGTTTAGCTTATGATGTATTCGGGAGTCCTCGGCCAAATGAGTATTTCACAGAAAGCCGACAAGAGGTTCCATTAGTAACTGGCCGTTTCGATTCATTAGAGCAACTCGATGAATTTACTAGATCTCGATCTTTTTAGGAGGTATTAATGACTATAGATAGAAGCTATCCAATTTTTACAGTTAGATGGTTGGCCGTTCACGGGCTAGCTGTACCTACGGTTTTTTTCTTGGGATCAATATCAGCAATGCAGTTCATACAGCGATAAACTTTATTATAAACTAAATCACGGAGCTATTTATGACACAATCAAACCCAAATGAACAAAATGTTGAATTGAATCGTACTAGCCTCTATTGGGGGTTGTTACTTATTTTTGTACTTGCTGTTCTATTCTCTAATTACTTTTTCAATTAGGAACAGTAATAATCTTTTTTCTTACCCAATTGAATTTGGTGAGATCTAATATTTCTATGTATTATTTTATTTATGCCTCATGAATACTTTTTTTTAATGTGAAAGGAAATAATAAAAATGGGCGGAAGGATCCCTCTTTGGTTGATAGGTATTTTAGCTGGTATTCTCGTTATTGTTTTAATAGGTTTTTTTTTTTACGGTTCTTACTCCGGCCTAGGTTCCTCCTTGTAGCGAAAAAACTGCCTTATACTATGATAAGAGATAGACAATGTAAGGAATACTATACAAAATTGAAGCAAAACTCTGAAAAGAAAGAGATAAGATAAAAAAGATATAGAAAAGTGAAAACTTAAAAAATAAAGATAAGATCTTACCTTTCTTTGAACACAAAGAAGGGTAAGATTTTATCTTTACTTTGTTCTTTTTTTTTTTATAAGTTATAAAATAAGCGAAAATAGCAAGCCAAGATTACTAAATTCTCTCCTTTCTTCTATTTGTTGAAAAGATAACATGTATATGAATATTCATAATTAGGGAATTAACTCCAAAACTCCAAGTTTGTTCCGGAATCACTCATTATTAAAATAGGCAAATATTTCTTTAATATCTTAATATCTCCTCGTCTTTCACAATATATTCGAACAGAGGGAAGGGGAAAATGAAGGATTCTGAAGAAGTATTACTTATATTGTTGCCATTTTTATTTCTTATACATTAATTGCATTAATCATTCATAAGATAGAGATTCAAATCTTTTATGCGCCTAAAAATTCATTTCGACCAATTGAACTTTCTCAAATTGTTTCTTTTTAAGAACCAGAAATATCTGTGCTAAAACGACAGATGCTAAGAATAATAAAAGACCTTGAACACGTAAAGGATCTTGAAGTACTATTTCTGCATTTTCCTGACCAAATCCACCTACATTAGGGTTATTCGTTAACGACTGATCCGCCTTGATGAATTCGCCTTCTGAAACAAGAAGTTCCGGTCCCGGAGGTACAAAGTCTACCACTTGTCGACCGTCTGATGGATTATCAATAGTTATTTGATATCCACCTTTTTCTTTACGTGCAATTTTACTTATTTTACCGGTTGCTGAAGCGTTGTACACTGTATTGTTGCTTTTGCTCCCATCGGGATAAATTTGTCCTCTTCCTCTATTACCACCTACATATATGGGATATTTGAGGAAGTGAGCTGTTTTATTAGTAGCGGGATTTGGTGAGAGGATGGGAAACACAATTTCACCATATTTTTGACCAGGAATAGGTCCTATTATTAGAATATTTTTTTGATTGGGACGATAGTTCTGAAAATAAAGATCACCTATTTTTTCCTTAATCTCAGGAGAAATACGATCCGGAGGAGCTAATTCGAAACCTTCGGGTAAAATAAGAACAGCTCCTACATTTAAAGTTCCTTTCTTGCCATTAGCAAGAACTTGTTTTATTTGCTTATCATAAGGTATTTTTACAACTGCTTCAAAAACGGTATCAGGAAGCACGGACTGTGGAACTTCAATCTCCACAGGTTTTTTAGCCAAATGACAATTGGCACATACAATACGCCCAGTTGCTTCTCGAGGATTTTCGTAACCTTGCTGTGCAAAAATGGGATATGCATTTGCAATAGATGTACGAGTCATTATATCTATCAATATTAAGGCGGAAATTGATTGAGCTATCAACTTTTTTATCCAGTCATCATAAGTTTTTCTATTTTGCATGGTTCAATTTTTTGTTACAATTCTTTTATTTCAAATAAATGGTAGTAGGTAACTATGATAGTTACCTGCTTGCAATTCTGCTACTATATTAAACCTAAAGCTAAAAAATAAGAAGTATTGCCCGGGTGAGAAACCATTTGTTATTCATTCATCGAGTGATAAATTACTACAAGTGAAGGAGATGTACTATTCAAACGACGGAAAACCCAATATTTGAAAATTGTGTCTAAGATGACTGGAAAAGTTGAAACAAGACCAGATATTATTCGTTCGTTATGGGCAAATCCATAATTTTCGAAGATCCAATTGATTATCAATTCCCAACCATGGGGCGAGTGAAACCCAATACATAGATCGGTTGCTAAAAGAATAGAAAAGGCTTTCATTGTATCGCTTAGGCTGTAGAAGACTTCTTGGATCCAAGAATTGAGAATGCCAAGTTTCTTCTTACCCAGAATGAGACAAACACTTAAAAAAACCAAACCTATTAGATTTGCTATTAGATGTGAGATGATTTGGATACAATCTTGATTATATATTTTCACTAATTGGATCATTTTTTTCTGCATTTCTACACGAATATCTTGCGAATGCGTTTCCGAAGAATCTTCCATCATTATTTCTAACAGGAAGAGTTCCTCTATTTTTTCAAACTTTTTTATAGTGTCTTCTTCTTGTAAATAATCAAAAATTTTTTTTGATTGACCAGTATTCCACCAATTTGTAACCCAAGGTTCTAAACCGTTCTGTAATGAAATTGAAATTCCCCAAGGCAATACTATTAAACATGTAAGATATTGTAAAGAAGCTAATGCTTTATATTTGGCAACTTCCAATTCGTGAATCGTTAACGAACTCGATTGGCTCGTTAGCTCTGCCCAAAATCTGAACAAAGTACGAATTATAGAACGAGGTATGAGATCCATAGAATTTTTGCATAATTATAATTCAATTATTCGACCTCGAGAGATCTTTCGGTCGGATGAGGGATGGTTTGTTCCGAGTGAGAAGTAGAGTAAAAAAGAAAGGATAAATAAATCCTTGAAAATCATTTGGATCTGGACTAATTTCATTTTGAATTCTTGACCCGAAGAATCGCTTCAATTGGCAAATAAAAGAAATGAAAGTTTAAGTCTAATAATACCAATTTTGTTTGATACATATAGGAAATTGATTTATTCGAGCGCATATGTAAAAAAAGGTGTAAAAACTATAGTCATTTACTTCATTGTATTCTTTTGAGATGTTATATCCGTGTTTATTAAAACCTTTTGTCCCTTTCTAATAGATAAAGAATAATATGGAGTGGAGTTTTTGCTAACTGCCAAAAAATAGTATGGCTCCATAAGTAATAGTTTGTGTTGGTGGAACATAAATATGGTCTTTCCTCCTTATTTCAAAATCCTTCAATGGATACGCGCAAAAAACGGGCTAATTCGGCAGCTTTTTGTTCCATTTCGCGCAAGGTCAAATTTTCTTCAGTACGAGTTAAGGGGATGTCTTGTTGGCCCTTTATTTCCATATAAATAACACGACGAGGAAATATACCTTCTTGAACTTCCATTTTGATCGCCTGAATATCCTTCATAAGAAATCGGAGGAAAATACGACGATTTCTTCCGGGAAATCCCCAGCGAAAAAGGCATACAACTCCTTCTTTTTCATCAAACTTATTATAACCACTACCCACATTGCATAAAATAGTGCACCACAAATAAGAGCTAATGAACAGACCTGCAATCCCATAAAAACACATCACAATTCCTTGTGGAACAAAAAGTATTTGCTGAGATGACAATAAGGGTATCAAGTTCCTACCAAGGTAACTTGAAATTCCGACCACAAAAAATCCTAGTGAACCCAAAAGCAGGAGACAAGCAAAAAAAAAATTGCTTATTTTTCTAGAGCCTTTTATGGGCTCTATCCAGAGCCATTTGGATCGACGATTCATAACAAATTACGTCCTATTTTAATTTGAGGGATTGAACAAGACTCCCATCCAGAAGTCACTCTCATAAATTGGCTATATTCATAAACTAGCCATATACATATAAGCATTTCACAATAAATAATAAATCTCTCTATTCAAATGTATTATAATAAGCATATTTTGAAGTAGAAGTAAGAAATTCACACACGGATCTAATATGTCTCATACATATGATACCATATACATTCCATATTTTTGTTATTTATCATATATGAATAGATCTATTAATAATAAAAAAGATTTCAAATATCACATATCTGTCTTGATTGATCATATTCATTCATAAAATTTCGTCATTTTGAATATAAAAGTAAAGAAAAAGCATTGTAACTGCTGGAAAAAACAAGCCCACCAAAGGTACTAAGAGAGAGGGGAAGTTGTGGATTATCATATCAAAAGTCTATTAAGTATTTTTTTTATCTATTACAAAGAATTATAAGATCAAATGAGTAATAGGACCAAATAAGCGGACGTGTCTTTCTTCGTAAAATACCTACTTTTTGAAAATAATTTATTACTTTACTTTGTAAGATATAAAACAAATGGGACCAATTACCACATTGTATATTGGTAGCTATAAATGATAAAATAGATCCGCTTCTCAATTCTATCTTTTAAAACTCTTTTATTTTCTTTTTATCAAATAGATAGATGTTCACCTTTGAGACAAAGGTCTAATTTCATAGCATAATCTGTCTCTAATGCGAGAAAGTTACATAGTATGTATTTTTTCTTATAAAGGGGTATTTTCATGGGTTTGCCTTGGTATCGTGTCCATACCGTCGTGTTGAATGATCCTGGCCGGTTAATCGCTGTGCATATAATGCATACAGCTCTAGTTTCTGGATGGGCCGGTTCTATGGCTCTTTACGAATTAGCAGTTTTCGATCCATCCGATCCTATTCTTGATCCAATGTGGAGACAAGGTATGTTCGTTATACCTTTTATGACTCGTTTGGGAATAAAGGATTCATGGGGTGGATGGAGTATAACTGGAGAAACTATATCTAATCCAGGTATTTGGAGTTATGAAGGTGTGGCCGGGGCACATATTGTGTTTTCTGGCTTGTGCTTTTTAGCAGCTATCTGGCATTGGGTATATTGGGATCTAGACGTATTTTGTGATTCCCGTACAGGAAAACCTTCTTTAGATTTGCCTAAGATTTTTGGAATTCATTTATTCCTCTCAGGAGCAGCTTGTTTCGGATTCGGAGCATTTCATGTAACGGGTTTGTATGGCCCTGGAATATGGGTGTCTGATCCTTATGGACTAACTGGGAAAATACAACCTGTAAATCCGGCATGGGGAGCTGAAGGTTTTGATCCTTTTGTTCCGGGAGGAATAGCTTCTCATCATATTGCAGCAGGTATATTGGGTATATTAGCAGGTCTATTCCATCTCAGTGTTCGCCCTCCCCAACGTTTATACAAAGGACTACGTATGGGGAATATTGAAACTGTACTCTCCAGTAGTATTGCTGCTGTGTTTTTTGCAGCTTTCATTGTGGCCGGAACAATGTGGTATGGTTCCGCAACCACTCCGATCGAATTATTTGGTCCTACTCGTTACCAGTGGGATCAGGGATACTTCCAACAAGAAATAGATCGACGGGTTCGTGCCGGTCTGGCTGAAAATCTAAGTCTATCGGAAGCTTGGTCAAAAATTCCTGAAAAACTTGCTTTTTATGATTACATTGGGAATAATCCAGCTAAAGGGGGGCTATTCAGGGCGGGTGCAATGGACAATGGAGATGGAATTGCTGTTGGTTGGTTAGGACACCCTATTTTCAAAGATAAAAAGGGACATGAGCTTTTTGTACGTCGTATGCCTACCTTTTTCGAAACATTTCCAGTCGTTCTAGTAGATGAAGAAGGAATTGTGAAAGCCGATGTCCCTTTTAGGAGAGCAGAATCCAAGTATAGTGTTGAACAAGTAGGTGTAACTGTTGAATTCTATGGTGGTGAACTTGATGGAGTTAGTTTTGGTGATCCTGCTATAGTCAAAAAATATGCTAGACGTGCACAATTAGGTGAAATTTTTGAATTAGATCGTGCTACTTTGAAATCGGATGGTGTTTTTCGGAGTAGTCCAAGGGGTTGGTTTACTTTTGGGCATGCTACATTTGCCCTTCTTTTCTTTTTTGGACATATTTGGCATGGTGCTAGAACTCTATTCAGAGATGTTTTTGCCGGTATTGATCCGGATTTGGATGCTCAAGTAGAATTTGGGGCATTCCAAAAATTGGGAGATCCAACTACTAAAAGACAATTGGTATAATATGGTATTGCTCCGCTTGTTAATGCAATATTGAGAATTTGCATCTCAGGAAAATCTTTTTATTTCACCTTTTTCAAAATGTTATAATTAGTACGAAAGCTATCTCTATTAATTATAAACTACGATCGAATTTATGGAAGCATTGGTTTATACATTCCTTTTGGTATCGACCTTAGGGATCATTTTTTTCGCTATTTTCTTCCGGGAACCCCCCAAAGTTCCCGATAAAGGGGGAAAATAATTTCCTATTTTTCTAATCCTTTTTCTTACTTTTACTTATAAAAAGAATAAAAAAGATCTTCCCGATCGGGAAGGTCTTTTTTATTCTTTTTCAACTAGTCCTCGTGCTCTTCAAAAGGATCTCGAAGTTGTTCAGAAGGTTGTCCAAAGGCGGTGTATAGGGCATAACCGGTAAAGCTAACAAGTAAACAAGATATGGAGATAGCGACTAAGGTTGCAGTTTCCATTGGTAGATAATCCTATGTATATATATGTACATAATAGTATACAAAGTTAATAGAATAGTATACAAAGTTAATTAAATCTCAACCAATACTCTTTTTTTATGGCTACACAGACCATTGATGATACTTCCAGAACCGGACCATTACAAACTACTGTAGGAAATTATTTAAAACCACTTAATACAGAATCTGGTAAAGTTGCTCCCGGATGGGGAACTACTCCTTTTATGGGCATTGCAATGGCTCTATTCGCAATATTCTTATCTATTATCTTGGAGATTTATAATTCTTCCATTTTATTAGACGGAATTCCAGTTAGTTGGGTCTAGAAAAACTAGAAAATCTACCCGGATCCCGAGTTCAAAAAAAAAGAACTAAAGAAAAGAAGAATGTTAAATAGCTTCTATTTTTATGTTATGACGTTCTGGTAGTTTGATCGTGTAATTTCTTTTAATTGAAGGATTTTTGGAATTATGGGTGTGCGACTTGTTATAAATTGATCTCTATTCTAGTACAGAAAACGGGTCTGTTGTCTTTATAAAATAAAGACGGTTCTCCTACCTCGTTAGATATTGCTGTAATAATGAATATCCAGAGCACGAGGTATATAATTCAATAAAATCTGAACTATGGTTTATGCCTGTTTTTAAGACCTCGTGACCAAGCTTCTCAATAATTTGAAAGATCTATCCAAAGAATGAGATAGTATTCCATTTTGATTAGTTAGTTTAGTAAGTAACAATGAAATGCAAAGGTTATAACCCATAAAACCTTTTGAGTAATTTGAAAAATCATCGGGGTGAAATGAAAATCTGGGGTTTAGATTTATTCATCTATTCAGTTGAGATCTCGACAAGATAATTCCTATGGCTCGTTCATACTAGTTGTTCTCTAAGTGATTTATATTATATCACGAATAGGATAAAAGATCGTTCAAAAGGCCTATAGCGGTTTATTTCGCATAAGAATGAGCCAACTTGAAATTTGGGCATTAATCACTATGAAAATTTTTTTTTCCTTGTTATTGAAGGAAATCATGGATTATTCTGAATCCTCTTCCTTCATACAAAGAAATGAAATATCTATCAAATATTTTTTCTTTTTTTTTTTTACAAACCATGTACTTTGTTCAAAAAAGTATTTTATTTGAGTGTTCTTGTTTAAGCCGTATGAAAAGAAATTTTCATATACGGTTTTCAGAGGGGGACTTGAGTTTACCTATCTCAATAAAGTATACGATTGGTTCGAAGAGCGTCTTGAGATTCAGGCGATTGCGGATGATATCACTAGTAAATATGTTCCTCCTCATGTGAATATATTTTATTGTTTAGGGGGAATCACACTGACTTCTTTTTTGGTACAAGTAGCTACCGGTTTTGCTATGACTTTTTACTATCGCCCCACCGTTCTAGAAGCTTTTGCCTCTATTCAATACATAATGACTGAAGTGAACTTCGGCTGGCTAATCCGATCGGTCCATCGATGGTCGGCAAGTATGATGGTTTTAATGATGATTTTACATGTATTTCGCGTTTATTTAACAGGTGGATTCAAAAAACCTCGCGAATTAACTTGGGTTACGGGTGTAATTCTAGCCGTATTAACCGTATCTTTCGGTGTAACCGGTTATTCTTTGCCCTGGGATCAAATTGGTTATTGGGCAGTCAAAATTGTGACCGGTGTGCCTGAGGCCATTCCGTTAATAGGAACTCCTTTGGTAGAGTTATTACGCGGAAGTGCTAGTGTGGGCCAATCGACCTTAACCCGTTTTTATAGTTTACACACTTTCATATTACCCCTTCTTACTGCTGTATTTATGTTAATGCATTTTCTAATGATCCGCAAACAAGGTATTTCAGGTCCTTTATAAAAAGGAAATCTACATTTTGAATCAGTATTGAAAACCTATTCTTTTTCTAATAGATCATTGCCGCGAAAAACATGTTTCTCGGATTTCTCCTTTCAATTATTAAGTATATTATAATACAAAGAATTGAAGTAGATACTGATCTCAAATGGAGAAAATGGATTATGGGAGTGTGTGACTTGAACTATTAGTTAGGCCGCGCAGATCAATTTATAGGATCTGCCATATAAAGATTCAGATCGAAATGTGTCTCTGTCCCAATTTTCTTTGCAAAAATAAGAGGTTTAGAACCTGGGCAAAAGGCAAACACTTTGTTGTGTTATAAGAGAATTATTTCTATGATCGAATCCGAAATAGGCTCCGTGAGATCCAGGTAATAGTAATAACATTTCAGAACTAAAATTTATTACTTCAATTTATCCTTTCCTTTTCATAGTATGAAAATGCATGCATTTCCCTTGCGTTTCAATACGGTAAATTATCGGAGTAAAGGAAGGGATCTAAAGAAGGAAAAAGGCCAGATCAGTAACAAGTCAATATCTTGTATGCAAAATACATTGTGCTAGATAAACACAGATTACAAGAAATAAGATGATCCAAAAGGCATATTGATCATGATCAAATTTGTGAGCTTACTTGGATACTGAGCATACGAAAAAAGAAAATTATGAATTTTCCATAGATCTTCTTAGTTATACTGATTCTAACGATACGTCTTCATCATTTTTATTTCTTTTATTTCAACTATTGCTCGAGCCGGATGATCAAAATTGGCATGTCCGGTTCTTTCGGGGGATAGATTCATTGAGAAAAATCTACTTATCCCAATAACAAAGAAACCTGACTTGAATGATCCTGTATTAAGGGCTAAATTAGCTAAAGGCATGGGACATAATTATTATGGCGAGCCCGCTTGGCCCAATGATCTCTTATATATTTTTCCAGTAGTTATTTTTGGTACTATTGCATGTACCATAGGTTTAGCAGTTCTAGAACCATCAATGATTGGTGAACCGGCAAATCCATTTGCAACTCCTTTGGAAATATTACCCGAATGGTATTTTTTTCCCGTATTTCAAATACTTCGTACAGTACCTAATAAATTATTAGGTGTCCTTTTAATGGCTTCAGTACCTGCAGGACTATTGACAATTCCTTTCTTGGAGAATGTGAATCAATTCCAAAATCCATTTCGTCGTCCAGTAGCTACAACAGTATTCTTAATCGGTACCGCAGTAGCTCTTTGGTTAGGTATTGGAGCAACGTTACCTATCGATGAATCTTTAACTCTAGGTCTTTTCCAATTTGAGAGAAATTAGAATATCTTAATATAGGGGAGGAGGGAAATCTTTTGTTTATATATCTAGGGAGTAGTTGCTTTAAGATAAATGGTCTCTCCCTAGATATATGCTTTTTTTAAAATGCTTTTTATTACTACTATTATATTATTATCATGACAAAATGGTCAAAAATAATTTTCATATTTACTTTCTGGAAGAACTCAGAAAAAGGGGTCATGAATGGGGAGAAAAAATAGAACTATTCTAATTATAAGTCTAAACTGGATTCCCCGGTGAATCAATTCCAATATTTCGTATCAATTCCAATATTTCTTTGACAGATTGTTCCCCAAGATGTTTTATTTTCATTAAATCTTTTCCACTGTAATTCAAAAGGTCTGATACTGTATTTATATTTGCCTTTTTGAGACAATTATATATCCTAGTAGAGAAGTTTAATTGGTCAATATACATTTGATTGAAAACTATTCTCTTCGTATTAGTCGATGTATGCGAAATAGGTAAGGAAGGAGTAATATTGTCGCTTAGACTGTTTGTTCCATCGCTGTTCTCTTCCTTTGCATTTAGAAAGGGAAGGAAAAAGTCAATTAAATTACGAGAAGCTTCATCAAGTGCTTCTTTAGGAGCTAATCCTCCATTCGTCCATATTTCAAGAAATAGAATTTCTTGTGTCTCATTTTCGTTCCAATAGGAGTGAATACTGTAATTTACATTTTGAACAGGGACAAAGACAGCATCTATAGGAAAAAATTCATCCTTATAATTGGAATTATTTGGATTTTGAATAATATATCCGCGGCCTTTTTCAATTTGTAATGATATATCTAAGGTAATTGATTTGTTTATGTTAGCTATATGTTGTGTAGTATCAATTATTCTCACAGAAGGTGGTAGTATGATATCTTCAGCGGTTACTTTTTTTGGTCCGACAACATGGATAGATCCTTCTCGAATTCCGTACGCATCACTTCGAAGTACAATTTCTTTTAGATTCATCAAAATTTCATGTATTGATTCCTCAATACCTATTATCGCGGAATATTCGTTTGATATATTGTGAAATTTAGCACGTGTGATACATGTTCCTTCTACTTCTCCGAGTAGAACTCTTCTTATTGCACTGCCTATTGTATTAGCTTGACCTTTGCGAAGCGGAGATAAAGTGAAACGACCATAATGAAAACGCTTACTCTCTGTTCTGGATTCGACGCACTTCAATTCTGGTATCTTTATTGAGACTGATATTTCATTCTGATTCATAATATTATTTTAATAAATGGTTTAATCATTTCTTTCTCTTTCAATTTATTCAATTTTTACACACGTCTCCTTTTGGGAGGTCTACATCCGTTATGTGGCACAGAAGTTACCTCATAAATATTCTTTATTCTTATACGACTTTGATAAATAGATCGCAGTGCTGGTTCTTTCCCCGGACCGTTGCCACGTAGCATAACTTCTGCTTCTTTCAGAAGACCTTGATTTACTAAGGTATGAACAACATTTTCTGTTGCAATCTGAGCAGCAAATGGTGAACGTCTTTTTGTACCCTTGAATCCGCAAGAACCGGCAGAAGACCAAGAAACCGTTTGCCCTTGTGTATCTGTAACAGTAACAATGGTATTGCGAAAACTTGTTCGAATACAAATAACTCCTTTCAGTATTCGATGTTTAGTTTTACGTGGCAAAAATCTTCTTGTAGTTCTACGTGGCACATATTTTCTTGTATTTTTTGACACAAATTTTTTCGTATTTTTTGACACAACACAAATCTTTTCTTGTTATAATTTCTGATCAATTTTGATATTTTGAAGTAAAAAAAAAAATGATTCTAAAATAGATTATACATCTAATAATATGAATATGATGCCGAAATTTATTGATTTCTTTTATAATTCCTTATAATGGGAATTATCCCTGTTTTTGTTTATGCCTCGGATTGTAACAAATTACAACAAGGCGTTTCCGTCTACGAATTAGGCGGCACTTTTCGCAAAGTTTGCGAACAGAAGCACGTATTTTCATATTTGTGGTCCTTTTTTGAATACTAAAATCTTTTGTTAATGGGCCTCATCGGTAGCATCATCCTTTCGTTTGACGGGATATCTATATATTATACGTCCTTTGCTTAAATCATAAACAGGTAATTCAACTCTTACTCTATCTCCTGGTATTACTCGTATTGTTCGACATCTCATTTTACCCGATATAACCGTTAAAACATCTATATCATTATCTAAATGGACTAAAAACATAGCATTAGGATATGCTATCGTAACTACGCCATCCATAATGACAAAATTCTTTTTTGTACTCATTGTTTGCTAGTTTTTCACCTCTAATATTATTAACTTTGTTATGACCTCACTATGACATTAGATTTCTAAAAGAGAAGAATCATTTAATTCAATTGAAATAAAAGACGTTTCATTTTTTTTTTTTTTCGTTAATATCTTCTTTTTTTATCAGCTATTACTAACTTAATAATATTCATTGAATAGAATTGAATTCTTTTTTTTTGTCAGCTAAATTTCTGACAATGAACACTCAATTTTTCTTTTGATAATAGTAAATGACTTTTCTTATAGCATTGTAATATTGTAGGCAAAAATGCAATTTAGGCATTTACTTTTTGTTTTGGAGGCAAGTTACCAAAAAATACATAATAATTCTCCTCCTATTTTTTTTTGTCGAGCTTCTCGATCAGTCATTATTCCTTGCGAAGTAGAGAGGATTGCAATCCCCATTCCACCTAAAACTTTAGGGATTTCTCGATAATTAGAATAGATTCTCAGACCAGGTTTGCTAATACGCTTTGAAGCGGTTATATATCTCTTTTGCGTCCTTCCCCTAGATTTTGAAGTTAAAACAAAAAAATATTTTTGACCTTCTCTATGTTTCCTAACATCCTCTATAAAGCCTTCTCGTAGAAGAATCCTTGTGATTTTCTCGGTAATAATAGTAGCCGCCACTCGAACTGTTTTTTTTTTTACCATGTCAGCATTTCTAATATAAGTCATTAGATTAGCAATAGTATCGTTACCCATGACGAACTAATTCTTAATAATTTACTAAATATAAAGGCATGTTTATCTTTTCTCTTTTTTTAGGAATATGCCTGACATTACTTTTACATAATTGATCAGTATTTATAGTACTTCAGGAGCCAATGAGATTATTTTGGTGAAATTCAATTCTCTCAATTCCTCAGTAACTGAACCAAAAACTCGAGTTCCTCTTGGATTTCCTTTCTGATCAATGACAACTGCTGCATTGTCATCAGATCGTATTATCATTCCATCGCTACGTTTAAGTTCTTTACACGTACGTATAACTACGGCTCTAACTATTTCTGATTCTTGCAGAGGCATATTAGGTGCTGCTTCTTTAATTACAGCGATGATAATATCGCCAATATTAGCGGTGTTACGATTACCTGCTCCTAGTACTCGAATGCACATTAATTTTCGGGCTCCACTGTTGTCTGCTACATTCAAGTAAGTTTGGGACTGAATCATTTTTCCTCCAATTGTTACCTCGGCAGAAAAAAAGGTATTTATGATCAAATAAATGATCTTTTTCTGCCAGAAATATCTCTTTGGTTCGGCATTATTTACGCGAACTAGTAATAAATTTAGTATGTATAGGCATTTTATATGCAACGATTTGAAAAGCTGCTCTCGCTATAGTCTCTGATACTCCACTTATTTCATAAAGTATTCGACCTGGTTTGACGACGGATACCCAATATTCCGGAGATCCCTTGGCTTTCCCCGAACCCATACGTATTTCTGCAGGTCTCGTTCTAATAGGTTTGTCAGGAAATATACGTATCCATATTTTTACGCCGCGACGGGCATAACGAGTAATTGCTCGTCGTCCTGCTTCTATCTGCCCAGATGTGATCCAAACAGGTTCCAATGCCTGAAGAGCAAATCTACCAAAACAAATGCGATTACCCCGAGAAGATATTCCCTTGATTCTTCCCCTATGTTGGTGACGAAATTTCGTTCTTTTTGGGTTCTAGTCGATGGTTGTATAATATAATACTATTTGAATTCCATCTCTATTTCAGAACCGGATATGAAAGTTTCTTCTCATCCGGCTCCTTGTGAAGAATCTATGGGATCATAAATAGTGAGGTCCTAGGAATCAATCAGTATTGACTCATTACACATATTAGTTATTCATATAATATGAGGATACAAATACCTCTATATGTCCAATAAGTATCTTACAGGCGAATATTAACTCTAAATTATTTGGGGTTTACTTTTGGACTCCAATGAAATTGATTCTTTATTGGTTTATTTCGCCATCCTATCCAATGAATGATTAAGATTTCTATATGATCTTATGCAGTCACAGGTTCCATCGTTCCCATAGCTTTTAAATGGCTGCTTAGGTATACCCTCTGCAATGGAGTTCTTATTTATATTTATTAATAAGAATCAATTTTCTTAGTTTCCATTGATCCGAAGCTCTTTTTAATAAACTGAATAGAAATAATCAGGAGAATTCTTATGCTTTATCACACTGCTCTTTGAGGGTGCTTTATGTTATGAACCATACAATACTGTAAGGAAGAAGATTTCATTTTCTCTTTTTCTCCTTCCCTTTTTCTTTTCTTGCATTACGAAAGACTGTTTTTCTTTTTACGAGAGATATAGGTTTGTCTCTTCGTGTCGAAAAGGTCTTTCGTTTCTTTGATAGAACTATCTATATTAAAATAACTAGCTTATTGGATCTTAGTCAAATGTACTAGAGACCAATTTGTTTTTATTTCGAGTTCCATTCATTTTAGAAAAGAAGGAAAAGCTTGATCTCAACGAGTCGCACACTAAGCATAGCACTGCTCCAAGATGTTTAATAATTTTTATTTGATCTTATAGAATTTAAGATTTATGATTGGTTAGATTATAGAAAGATATTGCTCATCTTAAACAAAGATCCAAATTTTTATCCCTAATACTCCATAGACGGTTTGAACCGCATAATAACAATAATCAATTTTAGCTCGAAGGGTCTGTAAAGGCACTCTACCTTTCATAGCCGATTCTTTCCGGGCTCTCTCAATTCCGTTAAGACGCCCTTTAATTTTGATTTTAACACCTTCTACATTTGCCTTTTCAGCTAGTTGAATAGCTTTTTTCATTATTTTTCTTATTTCAACTCTCTCCTTTAGTTGTAGAGCAATATATTCCGCAATAATTTTGGGTTCTCTATAAGGTGTATCCACTTTTTCTATAGAAATGACAAGTTCTCTGTTTACAGAATTAAGCATACTTTGTACAAGCATTTTTTGTACTTCCTTTCTTAATTCCTTCATTTTTTCTTTTTTTATTAGCGCTTTTTTTTCGATAAACAAATCGACAAATGCAATATATATATTTACCGAAATCAATTTGGTCTGTTTCAGAATCTCTATACGTGTAATTCCTCCATAACTAGAATTGATAGAACTTTTGATATATTTTACATAATTTTCAATGCAATTATATATTCTCTCATCTTCTCGTAGATCTTCGGAATAATCCCCTTCTTCAAACCAAAGGGAATAATGGTTTTGAGTAAAACCAAGTCTAAAACCAAGTGGATTTATTTTGTTTCCCATACATATTTTTTAGTACTTTAAGTAGTAGTATATTTATTTGCGGCATAAATCGATTATGCTTCCATCTATTTGAATATTTTGTTTCTATTTAATGTTTCATCGTACTGTTATGTAATCGTGAGTTGAATTACAGAAATCCAATGATGTATCGTAAAATAATGTAATACTTATATGACAAGTGGATTTCTGTATTGGATAACCACGACCCCGAGCTCTAGGTCGAAATCTTTTCAAAGTAGGACCTTCATTCACTTCAGCCGCAAGGACAGCTAAATAGCACTTATGTATACCCATAAATGAACATGCATTTTCGGCTGCAGAAACAAGTACTTTGAATATAGGCTCACATGCTCTATAATCCATGAAAGTCAGTATCGCAAGTGCCTGTATATAGGTAGAATTACGAAGTAAATGGGCTACTCTACGTGCTTTATTAGAAGACATACGTACATGCTTAGCTACAGCTCGTATTTTTATAGTTGAATTTAAATCTAAATCCCTATTTTGAAATATCAATTTCATCTTCATCCTCCATAATGAATTAATGTATACTATTTACAACGATACTTTTTTATTTATCGTTTCTCTCTCTTTTTTGTGTGTGTGTGTTTTTTTTTTTATTTTTGTTGCTTTTCTCTTATTTTTTTTTTTTTTCGTTTTTCGATTTTTTATCCTTTTTCGCATGTCCCTGGAAGATGGAAGTAGGTGCAAATTCTCCTAATTTGTGGTTTATCATACCATTTGTTATAAAAATGGGTAAGTGTACCTTTCCATTATGAACAGCAATGGTATGACCAATCATTGCGGGTACAATGGCAGATCTACGGGACCAGGTTACTATTATCTTTTTCTCTTTAATCATGTTTAGATTATCGATTTTAGTTAACAAATCATTAGATACAAAAGTATTTTTTCTTAGTGAACGTGCCATGGTTAATTAATTACCTTTCTTTTTATTGATAGAAAATAAAAATGGATTTACAACTATTCCTATTTACGTCGACGAAGAATTGAAACATCGCTATATTTATTTCTCTTCCGACTTTTTCTTCCAAGTGCGCTATAGCCCCAAGGGGTCAGGGGTTTTTTTCTGCCAATTGGAGCTCTTCCTTCACCACCCCCATGAGGATGATCTACAGCATTCATAACTATTCCTCTTACTTCAGGACGTTTACCCAGCCAACGTTTTGACCCAGCTTTACTTAAAGTTCGATTTTTCCATTTAACGTTGCCTACTTGTCCAATTGTTGCTGAGCAGTTCTCAGATATTAAACGAACCTCTCCAGATGGTAATCTTAATGTGGTCAATCGGCCTTCTTTTGCGATCAATTCTGCCACAGCACCCGCTGCTCTAGCTAATTGTCCGCCTTTTCCGACTTGTACTTCGACATTATGTATAGTCGTGCCTAAAGGTATATTGGTTGAAGTAGATCTTTAATTTGTAAAAATCCCTTCCCAAACTGTACAAGCCTCTCTCAGGGCATACAGCTTTCTGGATGTGAATAGAATATGATTATTATTCATCTATTTTATATAGAGACTTAAGATGAAGGGCATACTTTACCATTCCTTATGTCCTTATTCTGTACATCCTAGGTTTCTTTATTCCATCATCTGGCTTATGTTATTTTTTCATGTAGCATTCAGAATGAATGACTTTATTAAATTACGTTAATGCTTTCGCATCTTCCGGATAACGTAGGAGGCATTTGAAATATCAATTTATTTTTTGATAAAAAAACTATTTGTCACTGTTCAGCTTCGAATCTGCCTTTGACCATCAAATCAAATGTGAGTTACTTGTTTTTCTCTTCAGAACAAGGGTTCCTTTACCTTAGTTGTTTCTGCTTCAGACAATTAAGTCTTCTCCATATTATCATATCTCTGGAGTCAATAATTAATTCAGAAACTATTGAACTCAATCACCCGCTGTTCTTTATCCTCAGTTTCCCTTTGGGATTGATCCCATCAAAGTATTTTAGTTGGATCAGTGATAGATTTTAAGGTTTTGCTGTAAACCCAATCGGTTATTTCCGATTACGTACAATTAAATAATTCAAACCGCACTCAAAGATAGGGCATTTCCCATTGATATGGGGGCTCTTTCACCGGAAATAATAGTATCTCCAATCATAATCCCTCTCGGATGCAAAATATATGTCTTTTTACCGTTTCTATAGTGCACAAGACAGATATATGCACTTCTATTAGGGTCACTCTCTATTGTTACAATTTTTCCCAGTATGTTTTTTTCACTCCGTCGAAAATCAATTTGACGATACAGACGCTTGTGACCTCCTCCTCTATGACGTATGGTAATAATTCCACTGTTATTACGACCTTTCCCACAACGATGCCGGCCAGAAGTCAATTTCTTTTGTGGATGCGATTGGACTTTTTCATCAAAACTTGATAGAGATTTATCACGTGTGCCCGGAATCAAAGTCCTGTACGAACGGGTGTTCATGTTTGACAATTCCAATAAGTTTCATTTTGAAGGAAAAAGTGGAATAGAATCACCTGGTTTTAGTGTAATAATAATACGTTTATAATGCATTCTATGTTTCATTATTTGTTTTCTATTTCCTCTTTTTTCTTTCTTTTGCGGAGGTCGATAACTATTGACTCCTATTACTTTAACATTGAAGAAAAGTTCAATCCAATTTTTGATCTTTGTTTTATTTGATCCCGAATCGACATTGAAAATGTATTGATTTTTCTCAAATAGATTAACACTTTTCTCTGTAAGTACGAAATCTAGACATTGAACTTCATACATAAATATTTCTCCTTTGCTATCATTTACAAATAAAAATGCCTGTATCCACCTTTATTATAGTCAAATAAATAGAATTAAACTATAGTTCTATATGATACTCTAGTTGCATAGAAAATTATGTTTTTAAGATATTGTAACCGACTTCTATTGAAAAGAAAAAACAAAATCGATAATGGTAACATATTTTTTTTTCTCTCAAATTATTCTTCGTCTTCTTCCTTACCTTATAATATAAAATCATCCATCATTGTAGAATCCAATTCCTCTAATTGATTCCTTACTAGCTATAAGGAAAGAATGTTTGTTATTAGCTTTTGTATAACAAGGCTTAGTGGTTTGAATTTCAATGAGTTCGGTACCTTATATCATCTTGATATAACTTTAACTGGAGCAGTTTATAGTCCTTAAGCAAATAGTATAATTCTACCTCTATTCTTATTAAGTTATTAATATCCTCTATCAGAGAGGAAAGGTTATATTTCAATGATCTCCAGGTCATTATTAGATATGTAATAAATATTGTTCGACCTGAAGGAAGGCTAAAACATTAGCCTCCCTTCTATTCCATCCGAACCTGAAATTCAATTCTTACCTAGCGGAAAATTTTGCTGACGACATAGTAAACCACTAGGAATACCATAAATCTACCCATTTCTCATTACCCCCTTCTGCCATAATTATTATACAGTTCATACAATTATTCTATTATTATTTGTTGAATTTTGAAGGGAAAAGTGGAATAGAATCACCTGGTTTTAGTGTAATAATGATGCATCATTACACTATAGTTATAGCTCATAACTAGATTTCATGTCAATAGCTCATAGCTAGACTTCATATCAATATAAGTATGGCAAATTCGTAACTAGACCATTTATTAATTGAATTCCATGTATAATTCAATTATTTCGCTCAGAACATTTTTTAAAAGAGCTCGTGGAACCATACTATCAAACATTCCAAAATCAAATAAAGAATCAGATACTTGATCTTCATCATCTACTATCTGGTTTAATGTCTGTTCAATAACTCTTTTACCCGCAAATGCAATGTATGCATTTGGCTCGACAATCGTGACATTAGCTAACATACCAAAGCTAGCAGTGACTCCACCAGTTGTCGGAGATGTAAGAACTGAAATATATGGCAATCTTTTTTCCTTTTGATGTGTATGCAACACAGCAGCTATCTTATTCATTTGCATTAAGCTAAAACTTCCTTCTTGCATACGAGCTCCGCCAGAAGCACATACGAGAATTAATGGAAGGAAATGGTCAGTAGCATACTGTATTAAACGGGTTATTTTCTCACCCACTACCGATCCCATACTGCCTCCCATGAACTGAAAATCCATAACTCCGAGTGCGACAGCTTTTCCATTTATTAGACCTATGCCTGTTTGAATAGCGTCGGGTAAACCTGTTTCTTCTTGATAGGAAGTGTTATAATCGTCATAACATTGTTCTTCTGTTTCTATGTCTATAAAATCGTCCTTTCCTAGATTAAGTGTACTCTTAATTAATTTTACACCAGCGTCGACATACTCTTTTTCTTCTTTAGTTAAAGAAGCATAAGTTAAAGGATATTCTTCTTCAATATCCTCAGTATCTTCAATATCCTCAGTATCTTCAATATCCTCAGTATCTTCAATATCCTCTATATAAGTTTCTTCGTTTTTCTTACAAAATTTTTCTTTGCTATCTAGTGTTATTGTAGAAAAATGTTTCATTATCTCTAGTAAATCTAGAAATACTATTTTAACCTTTTCACTCACAGGTTCAGGATTCGAAAAAAAAGTACTCATGCATGACCATGAATCTTTCTTGTAATTGAGGCTGCACAACTGTAAATTACTGTCACAATCTTTTTCATTTTTCTTGTAATAGAGTATTAGATCTTTGTCGATAGAGTGTGCTTCCTCATCATATATGATATGATTATGATCAATGCTATTATCACACTCATAGGGATCTTCGTCGAGATAGCGTCTATAGCGATCTTCTACGATATTATGGTCTAGTTTTTCATCATATATGATTATGTTTTCATCATATATGATATGATCAATGCTATTATAACACTGATAGCGATCTTGTTTTTTAACGTATTCTACTAGAATATCGGAACCGAACCGATAGAATTCTTCTCCTTTAAGTAAACCACAACAACGAGATTTAAACCAATATTTAAAATTTTTCAAAACCAGATATCTTTCCATCAAACATATCGCCGTATGTTTTCGCAGCCATAAACAGTAATTTGTCTCTGGATTATTTCCTGGATAAAAAGGAAATAGTTTTTTTATTTTCCTTGCTTTTCTTTTTTCTTCCGGAAAATCAAGTTCTATTTTCACTAAGTTTACGGCCGTTACTTTCAAGAACTTATCTTGTGATACTAATTGTTCTTTTAAATTGGCTAATTGTTTAATGAATTTCATTAGGAAGGTCAAATTTGTGCAAATGTTGTTTTCAATCAAATCCATTAAAGATCGTACAGGTTGAATAGAATAAGAAGGAAAACAATCAAAAAAAGGATGCGGATACATGCTGTTTACCTGTTCGATCAAATCTTCAGAAATAGAAATATCATCCTCATCAGGAAAAAGACCTTTTAAAAGATCCAGCAGATCCATGCTGGCTATTTCTTCCATAATCATATCGCTCTCGTGGTCTATTGCTTCTAGTGCTGCATCTGTCAAATCGGTCATATAATTGAGAAAATCTTCCAGAATACACATTTCATCTTCATTTAGAAAATCGTACATAGCATCCTCATCCCATTGAAAAAAAGATAGAATTTCATAAGACAATGAATAGAAAAGTTCATCAAAAAATGATGTATCTTCTACATCTTCTACAAATCTACCTTTAAAAAAAAATACCTTTAAAAAAATGAACCATATAAGGGGAACGAACCATCTAGGGGGATATATCGTCTCTGCAACATAATCAGTTAAAATAGATGAAAAAAGAGAGAAAAGCGCAAGTCGCGCTAATTCATGTGTTATTTTTTTATGTATTTCAAAAAGGACAAATTGAACTGTTTTCAAACCTGTATCAATAATATTTTGTAATATCTTAATAGTTTCCTTTTTGTCTAAACTCAGATATTTTATGAATTTCTTTTCTAATACAACCTTAACGATATTAACAAGAGTAATATTGTATCCTACTAATGTTTTTAACCCATTTTTTTCTTTGTGAAAAAATTCAAAATCAAAATATTTGTTCTCAATTATTATGTACAACATAGTTGAGAGCCTTTGAACCGCTTTGATGTCAAACGTCGTATGCTGTGTTTCTAAAACATTTGTACTAGAAAAATTCATGTCCATAGGACACCAAGTTTCATTATCAATTAATAATTCAATTCGCTCTGAACTAGTGATCTGTAGCGTTGCCCCGCATTCCTCACAAACACCTTTTTGTTCTAAAAAAAATTGTTTATATATAACGGCATCACAATTCTCGCACAAAACCCACAAATGTTTAAAACGTTCGAAACTCAATCTGTATTCTACGGGTTTTGTTTCGTCGATATGTTCAGAATCTTTGTCTTCTTCACACATTTTCTCAGAATCTTTGTCTTCTTCACACATTTTCTCAGAATCTTTGTTTTCTTCAAACATTTTCTCATCTTTTTTCTATTATATATTGTTACGTGTACAACTTAACTTTTAATAGACACAAATACAAACCATCATACTTTAGCTCAGTTTGGGTGCGAGCTAGAATAGATTGCAGGCCCTTGCCCCCCCGGGCCTGGATCTACTGATCCACTGACCCCATCGAGTAATCTAGAATATTAGATATTAGGCAAATACCTTTCCTCTAGCCGAATTATTCTATTCCCATCCATTCGGTATTCGGCTCAATCTTAAAAGAAAAGATTGGGCCGAGCTCGCTTCGATTAAGGGACCAAACAGACGAAAGTCACTCGATTACAAGCGATCAATCGTATCAAATTCAAATTTGATTTCCTTCCATACTTCACAAGCGGCAGCTAGTTCAGGACTCCATTTAGTAGCTTCGCGGATCACTTCATTACCTTCACGCGCAAGATCACGTCCTTCATTACGAGCTTGTACACAAGCTTCTAAAGCGACCCGATTAGCCACTGCACCAGGTGCATTTCCCCAAGGGTGCCCCAAAGTCCCTCCACCAAACTGTAATACGGAATCATCTCCAAAGATCTCGGTCAGAGCAGGCATATGCCAAACGTGAATACCTCCTGAAGCTACAGGCAGAACACCCGGCATAGAGACCCAATCTTGAGTGAAATAAATACCACGACTTCGGTCTTTTTCAATAAAATCATCACGCAATAGATCAACAAAACCCAAAGTGACTTCTCGTTCTCCTTCAAGTTTACCTACTACAGTACCAGCATGAATATGATCTCCACCAGACATACGTAGTGCTTTAGCCAGTACACGGAAGTGCATACCATGAATTCTTTGTCTGTCAATAACTGCGTGCATTGCGCGGTGAATGTGAAGAAGTAGGCCGTTATCTCGGCAATAATGAGCCAACGAAGTATTTGCCGTAAAACCTCCAGTCAGATAGTCATGCATGACTATAGGAACTCCCAATTCTCTGGCGAATACTGCTCTTTTCATCATTTCTTCACATGTACCTGCAGTCGCATTCAGGTAATGTCCCTTAATCTCACCCGTCTCAGCCTGAGCTTTATAAATTGCTTCTGCACAAAAGCAGAAACGATCTCTCCAGCGCATAAATGGCTGGGAATTCACATTTTCATCATCCTTGGTAAAATCAAGTCCACCACGGAGACATTCATAAACCGCTCTACCATAATTCTTGGCAGATAGACCCAATTTTGGTTTGATAGTACATCCCAATAAAGGACGACCATATTTGTTTAATTTATCTCTTTCTACTTGAATACCATGTGGTGGGCCTTGAAAAGTTTTTGAATAAGCAGGAGGAATTCGTAAATCTTCCAGACGTAGAGCCCGTAAAGCTTTGAATCCAAATACATTACCTACAATAGAAGTAAACAGGTTAGTCACAGAGCCTTCTTCAAAAAGGTCTAAAGGATAAGCTACATAGGCAATAAATTGAGTTTCTTCTCCAGGAACGGGTTCAATATCATAGCATCGCCCCTTGTAGCGATCAAGACTGGTAAGGCCATCGGTCCAAACAGTGGTCCACGTACCAGTGGAAGATTCGGCAGCTACCGCTGCTCCCGCTTCTTCGGGGGGCACTCCAGGTTGAGGAGTGACTCGGAATGCTGCCAAGATATCAGTATCTTTGGTCTGATATTCCGGAGTATAATAAGTTAATCTATAATCTTTAACACCCGCTTTGAATCCGACACTTGCTTTAGTCTCTGTTTTTGGTGACAT